GAAAAAAAGAAGTATACTATATAAAGAAAATGATAAAAAATAAATCTTAAAATAATAATAACGGAATGGACATAAAAAATTAGCATCCATGGCTGAACGGTTAAAGCACCCAACTCATAATTGGCGAACTCACAGGTTCAACTCCTGTTGGATGCATTAGATAGAATAATATATTCTATATATAAAATATACCACAAAAAAATTATTAAATATAACTTTTAAATTAACCATTAGTTTTTTTTTTATAAATTTTAATAAGCTTTTAAAAATTAAAAAAAAATAAGCAACTTAAATAGTTTTATTAAAATTTGCTAAAATTTATTAAATATCTAGAAATAGAAACAAAAAAATTAAGTAAAAATTTTATTAAAATAAATTTAAAATTATTTCTTAATAAAAAAATAAAAATAAATAAGGAGTTGGAATAATTATGGATGAGGTAAAATACCCAGTACTTACAGAAAAAACAATTCGTTTACTAGAAAAAAATCAATATACTTTTGATGTTGATCAAAAATCTACCAAACCAGAAATAAAAAAATGGATTGAACACTTTTTTCATGTTAAAGTGAAATCAATAAATAGTCATATACCTCCACAAAAAAAAAAAAGAATAGGTCCAATAATAGGACATTTGACACGTTATAAACGAATGATTATTACACTTCAATCAGGCTATTCTATTCCATTATTTTCAAACAAATAAAAAGAATTATTTAACTCAAATATGACTATTCGTTTATATAAAGCCTATACTCCGGGTACACGTAATCGTTCTGTATTAGGATTCGAAGAAATAATTAAATCTAAACCTCAAAAAAAATTAACTTCTAAACAACATAATAAACAAGGTCGTAATAATAGAGGAATTATAACTAGTCGATACAGAGGAGGGGGTCATAAACGTTTATACCGTCAAATTGATTTTCGACGAAATAAAAAAAACATATCTGGAAAAATTATAACTATAGAATATGATCCTAATCGTAATGCAAATATATGTCTTATTCAATATGAAGATGGCGAAAAGAGATATATTTTACATCCCCGGGGAATAAGCATTGGAGATACTATTATTTCTAATAATGAAGCTACTATATTAATAGGAAACGCTTTACCTTTGAGTGCGGTTTGAATTATTAATTAACGTAATTGGAAAAAACCAATTAGATTCACAGCAAAATCTATAAATCTATCACTAATCCGGCAATAATAACTAAAATTTTATTATCCAAACCTTAAAAGAAAACTTAAAAGGAACAATAGCTTGTGATAAAGTTTATTAATAAAAAACTAATAATATATTATTAAACTTTAAAGATAAAAATAATATGGAGAAAAACTCTTTTGTTTTAAGCATAAGAACTAAATATAGGCAACACTTGTTTTTAAATATTTACTTATTAATGAACAAGTTAAATCATATTCGAATTGATGGTCAGAGGCAATTTCGAAGCTAGAAAGTGATTTTTATTAAAAACAAAAAAAATAATTAAAATATGCCTCCTAAGTTATTATAAAAAAATTAACGTAAATTTATAAAGTCATTCATTCTGAAGCTAAATAAAGAAAAAAGCCAGATGATGAAATAAAAACTAGAATGTAAATAATAAAGATAACTAGAATTTAGTTATATATAAATTATATACATTTAGAAAGCTGTATGCTTTGAGAAAAGCTTGTACAGTTTGGGAAGAGACTTTTTTTTTTAATATTAAAATAAAAGTCTACTTCAACCAATATGCCTTTAGGCACTGCTATACATAATATAGAAATAACACCTGGAAAAGGTGGACAATTAGTACGAACTGCAGGTGCTATAGCCAAGCTTATTGCAAAAGAAGGCAATTTAGCCACTTTAAAATTGCCTTCTGGAGAAGTCCGTTTAATATCTCAAAATTGTCTAGCTACTGTTGGTCAAATAGGTAATGTTGATGCTAATAATCGAACTAGAGGTAAAGCTGGGTCTAGACGATGGTTAGGAAAACGTCCAAGAGTCAGAGGAGTTGTTATGAATCCCATTGATCATCCTCACGGAGGTGGTGAAGGTCGAGCCCCAATTGGAAGAAAAAAACCGTTAACACCTTGGGGCCGTACTGCACTTGGAAAAAGAACTCGAAAAAATAATAAATATAGCAATCCTTTAATTCTGCGTCGTCGTAAAAATAGTTGAGAAATTGAATAGGAAAAAAAAAAAGAAACAAAAAATATGAACGAATAAAAGGTAATTAAAAAATGACACGTTCACTAAAAAAAGGCCCTTTTGTAGCTGATCACTTATTAAAAAAAATTGAGAGTCTTAATATAAAAAAGGAAAGAAAAATAATAATAACTTGGTCTCGTGCATCTACTATTGTACCCATAATGATTGGTCATACTATTGCTGTCCATAATGGACAAGAACATTTACCTATTTATATAACAGATCGCATGATAGGACACAAACTAGGAGAATTTGCGCCCACTCGAACTTTTCGAGGACATGCAAAAAGTGATAAAAAGTCTCGTCGTTAATTAGGAGGTAACATTTGATGAAACCCAAGAAATCAGATTTAAAAAATTTAGAAGTTCGAGCTTTAGCTAAATATATACGTATGTCTGCTCCTAAAGCACGGAGAGTAATTAATCAAATTCGTGGCTGTTCATATGAACAAGCACTTATGATACTAGAATTTATGCCTTATCGAGCATGTTATCCTATATTACAATTAATTTCATCTGCAGCAGCAAATGCGAATCATAATTTAAAAATAAATAGAACTAATTTATTTATAAGTGGGGCTAGAGTAGATGAAGGTGCTGTTTTAAAAAGATTTCAACCAAGAGCTCAAGGGCGTGGATATCCTATACATAAGCCTACTTGTCATATAACTATTGTAGTAAAAAATAAAATTGAATAAAAATATGCTAATATAAAGGAAAAAATCCATGGGACAAAAAATTAACCCACTTGGTTTTCGACTTGGTGTGACCCAAAACCATCATTCTTATTGGTTTGCAGAACCAAAAAATTATTCTAAACTTCTTCAGGAAGATCAAAAAATACGTAAGTGTATTGAGAATTATGTACACAAACATATAAAAAATTCTTCGAATTATGGAGGAATAGCACGTATTGAGATAAAAAGAAAAACAGATTTAATTCAAGTGGAAATATATACAGGATTCCCTGCTTTATTAATAGAAAGTCGGGGTCGAGGAATTGAACAATTAAAAGCAGATATACAAAGTATTTTAACTAATGAAGATAAAAAACTTCGTATGACCCTAACAGAGATAATAAAACCGTATGGAGAACCAAATATCCTTGCAGAATATATTGCTTTACAATTAGAAAGCAGGGTTGCTTTTAGAAGAACTATGAAAAAAGCTATTGAATTAGCAAAAAAAACAAATATAAAAGGTATTAAGATACAAATTGCAGGACGTCTTAATGGAGCTGAAATTGCTCGCGTAGAATGGGCCAGAGAAGGAAGAGTTCCTTTGCAAACTCTTCGAGCTAAAATTGATTATTGTTATTATCCAGCTCAAACTATTTATGGAGTCTTAGGAATAAAAATTTGGATATTTCAAGACGAAAAATAATTGATTTTTTTATTTTTTTTACATCAAAATATGAATTTTATTTCTCTTCTTATCGTTTTAGAGACCCATTTATAATCTTATTAATTATTTCAGAAAGTTGCTATGCTTAGTGTACGACTCGTTCAAAATTAAATCGAGTTTTTTAAATCTAATAATTTAAATCTAATAAAAAGACTAAAAAACACGAGAAGTTCTAGTTCATACTAGAAAAAAACTCATAATTTTATATTGGAACTATTCAATAAATGAATTAAGAAATCACAGTTATAGTTATATTCATTTAAAATTTTTTTCCGTAAATTTTAGATTTATAAAGTGAAAAAAGTATTTTATAATTAAAAAAATGATTATTCTATATTATTAAAGTCGTATGGTTAAAATTAACTTTTTAACAAACAGTGTGATAAAGCATAAAAAAAATATTACTTTTAATAATTTCAATTTTTTGATAATAATAAGAAGAATAAGAGTTTTATACCAAAAAATACTAAGAAATTTGACTATATAACAATAAAATAAAAATAAAGCTCCACTGAAGAAAAAGAACCTAAACGCATATTTTAAAATTATGAGAACGATGTAATCTATAATTGAATAAGATTAATATAAAAAGTTATTCGATTAATAGACGGGATGGCGAAATAAACCAAATTAAATTTTTAATAAGAAAAGACCTAAAATGAATATAAATAAAAAAATTAAGTCAAAAAATAATGAGTTAATATTCGCCCGTGAAACTTAAGAATTTATTAAACAATTTGTTTATTTATTAAACAAGTTTATTATTAATATAATTACAATCATATAATAAAAAAATAAATAGATTTATATAAATAATTTTTTTATTATAAAAAAACTTATAAAATTTTTATTCACGAGAAGCCGGATGAAAAAAAACTTTCACGTCCGATTTTGAAATAGAGATAATATTAAAAAAAAATCGATTATGACCCTAAAAGAACAAAATTTCGTAAACAACATAGAGGAAGAATGAAAGGGATATCGACTCGAGGCAATTCTATTTGTTTTGGTAAATTCGCTCTTCAATCACTTGAACCAGCTTGGATCACATCTAGACAAATAGAAGCAGGACGGCGAGCAATTACTCGTTATGCTCGTCGTGGTGGAAAATTATGGATACGCATATTTCCAGATAAACCAATTACTATGCGACCCGCAGAAACACGTATGGGTTCCGGAAAAGGATCTCCAGAATATTGGGTATCTGTTGTTAAGCCAGGTAAAATACTTTATGAAATAAGTGGAGTACCAGAAACTATTGCTCGAGCAGCTATGAAAATTGCAGCGTACAAAATGCCTATACGTACTCAATTTATTACTACCACATCTATACAAAAAATAAATAAAGAAAATGCTAGATAATTCTTTTTTATTCAACTAAATAAAAAAATATAAATAATTTAAATTAGTAATATTTTATTCCTTAACTTTACTTCTCTCTTAAAACTATCCCTTTCTTTTTCTTAGCTCTTTTGGGGGGGGATGGAGGAGAAGAGTTTATTTTTTCAAGAAAAAAAATGATTCAACCTCAAACTTATTTAAATGTGGCGGACAACAGTGGAGCTAGAAAATTGATGTGTATTCAAATATTAGGAGCTAGTAATCGTAAATATGCACATATTGGTGATATAATTATTGCCGTAGTTAAAGAAGCACTACCAAATATGCCTTTAAAAAGATCAGAAATAGTTAGAGCAGTCGTTGTACGTACTTGTAAAGAACTGAAACGAAAAAATGGAACTATTATACAATTCGATGACAATGCTGCTGTTGTTATTAATCAAGAAGGAAATCCTAAAGGAACTCGCGTTTTTGGTCCAGTTGCTCGAGAATTACGAGAATCTAATTTCACTAAAATAGTTTCACTAGCTCCTGAAGTATTATAGAAAAATAAAAATCATAAAATTTTATGTTGCTTTTGGAATTTAATAAATAGAAACTAAAAAATTATATATATAATATATTTTATTAGTCTAAATAAGTAATAATTCTGTTAGAACTCTCATTTTTTGTAAAAAAATTACTTGAAATTAAGTTTGAACAAAAAAATAATTTTATTTATAATAAGTTTTTTTTTTATTATTTATATCTAAATATTTTTTCTAAATATTTTTTTATTTTCTAATTATTATCATTCTAAATTTTATAAAGAACTAAAATTTTTTATTTTAAATACTTTTTTCAAAAAGCTTATTTATATTAATGATAAAAAGGAGTTTTCATGGGTAACGACACTATTGCTAATATGATTACATCTATAAGAAATGCGAACTTAGGAAGGACAAAGACAGTTCAAATGCCAGCTACTAACATTACTAAAAACATTGGAAAAATTCTTTTACAAGAAGGTTTCATAGAAAATTTCAGAGAACATCAGGAAAATAAGAATTCTTTTTTAATTTTTACTCTAAAATATCAAGGAAAAAAGAAAAAGCCTTATATAACAACTTTACGACGTATTAGTAAACCAGGTTTAAGAATGTATTTTGGTCATAAAGAAATTCCTAAAGTTTTAGGAGGAATGGGAATTGTTATTCTCTCAACATCTCAAGGAATTATGACAGATCGAGAAGCACGAGAGAAAAAAATTGGAGGAGAAATATTATGTTATGTTTGGTAATTTATTTACATTTTGTTTAAACCTTTTTGCAGAGGTAAATCTTTGTAAATAATAAACTAACTAGTATTATATTTTTTCAATGTTAGTTGAATCAAAAAGGAGATTTTCCCTTTAATGAAGAAACAGAATTTAATTGATATGGAAGGTACAGTTACTGAGTCACTTCCTAATGCCATGTTCCGAGTTCGTTTGGATAACGAATGTGAAGTTTTGACTCATATTTCGGGAAAAATAAGACGTAATTATATAAGAATACTACCAGGAGATCGGGTCAAAGTAGAATTAAGTCCTTATGATTTAACTAAAGGACGTATAACCTATAGACTTCGTGCTAAATCTCCAAATAGTTAAACTTTTAACTTTTTGGAATCAAAAATATTAATAATATAAAAAATTAGAAGACATAAAAAAATTTTATATTTTTTTATTAATAATTGAATAAAAATAAGGAATATAAAAATGAAAGTTCGTGCTTCTGTTCGTAAGATCTGTGAAAATTGTCGACTGATTCGTAGACGCAGACGAATTATGGTAGTTTGTTCTAATCCAAAACATAAGCAGAGACAAGGCTAATTTTTTAAGTCTTCATTAAAAATACAAATTAATTTAATAAAATTTCTAAAAAAAAATTCTACTTTTTATATACTTGTATATATATATCAAACTTTTCTAAATTAAATATATAACAACTATGGCAAAATTGATAAAAAAGATTAGTTTACGTAAAGGTAAACGTAAAATACCTAAAGGAGTTATTCATATTCAGGCAAGTTTTAATAATACAATTGTTACAGTTACGGATATAAGGGGACAAGCTGTTTCTTGGTCTTCTGCTGGCGCTTGTGGTTTCAAAGGCACAAAAAAAAGCACACCTTTTGCAGCACAAACTGCAGCAGAAAGCGCAATTCGTGCATTAATTGATCAAGGTATGAAACAAGCAGAAGTTATGATAAGCGGCCCTGGTCCAGGACGAGATACAGCATTACGAGCTATTCGTAGAAGTGGTCTAATATTAAATTTTGTACGTGATGTAACTCCTATGCCACATAATGGGTGCAGACCTCCGAAAAAAAGACGTGTCTAAAAATTAAAATATTTTTTATAGAAAAATCTTGATACGAATAAAAAGAAAATATTAGTTTTTGCTCAAATATTCTAATGAAAATATCTTGAATTTAAAGTAGATTTTTATTTATAATTATTGTAATTGAGTTAATGGACTAGAAATTCTTACAGATAAAGCATTTATTTGAAGAAATTAAAAAGACCTGTACAAACAAAATTTAAAAAAATGACACATTTCATAATACTAGGTATTCAAGAATTAATATATTAGGTTTTATTTAATAAATCCAAAATAAATTGTACTTAAAAGTAATTTTTATAAAATTCAAAAAGTCTTTATATATTTTTTTGAATTCAAAAAAAGTAACACCTCAAAATATTCTATTATCCTTTTTCATTAAAATACCACACTATATAACAACTATATAACAACCCGTTTAAAATAACTCATTTAGATATTAATCAGATATTAAAAAAAGTGGATTAATCTACATAGCAATATTAAATTTATTTGACCATAGTTAGGATAAATTTATGAAAATAAAAAAAATATGTTGAACAAATATTAGACAAAAAGAGTTTTTAATAAATTTACCTAAAAATAAATAATTTAAATAAAATTATTTAATTAGTCATAGAAATTTAAAATATATTTTTTAGTTCTGAAATAAGTTTAAAATACCTAGGAAGTATTTATTTNNAAATAAATACTTCCTAGGTATTACCATTAACTAATTAGAACTTTTAATTTTAATCATTATTTTAATATTAAAAAAGACCTAAAGTTAAAGATTTATCAATTGGTAAAGCAGCTCCAATACCCAACCAAAGAGCTACTGCAGTACCAATTAAAAAAACTGTTGTTGCTACTGGACGACGAAATGGATTTTGAAATTTATTTACATTTTCTAAAAAAGGTACTGTTAATAAACCCGCAGGAACTGCAGCCATTAAAAGAACACCTAACAATTTATTAGGAACTGTACGTAATATTTGAAAGACGGGAAAAAAATACCATTCAGGTAATATTTCTAAAGGGGTTGCAAAAGGATTTGCCGGTTCACCAATCATTGAAGGTTCTGAAACAGCTAAACCTACAGTACATGCGATAGTACCTAAAATAACTACTGGAAAAATATATAAAAGATCATTAGGCCAAGCTGGTTCTCCATAATAATTATGTCCCATACCTTTAGCTAATTTAGCTCGTAATATAGGATCGCTTAAATCAGGTTTTTTTGTTATTAGGATAGGCTATTTAAAAAAATACTCCCCCCAAAGAATTGGACATGAATTTTTTTGTCATCCAACTCAAACAATTACTATTTAATTTTCTAAATAATTTAATAATTTTTTCTAGAAGAAAATAATATATAAAATAAATTTTGTTTTAGTTAAAAGTTCGTAATCCGAGTAAGTTAATAAATTTATAATCTAATTAATAAACTTTTCGGATAGTCTTATTTTTTATAAGTTCATTTTGTTATAGTTAAAAAACATTTATACTTACTAAAAATTAACTTGTTAATTATATCGACCTTTTTCTTTTCATTAGACCTTTTCTCTACTCCGACGATCTCTCATTATAATTTTATAATAATGAAAAACCCAAAGGAAATGAATGTGACTTTTTTATCATATAGTAAATATATATATAAATATATATATATTTTTTTTTATATTTATTAAATTTTACGAAGCCTATTTATAAATTAGATCATAGAAAAAAAGTTCATTTTTTACTCAAGTTTTTTATTTGTCTATTTTCGAGAAAATAAATTGAGATAGAAACACATTATATTTTTACAACTAATATGGTAGATTAAATAAATTATCTACATAGTTTAATAATTAATTCAAGCCACACACTCCCATAATCGATTTTTTTCCAAAAAATATAAATATATTTTAAACAAAGTATTTTTTAGATAAAAAAGCTTTGAATTAAAAAAACATCCATAAAATATTATTAAATATTTAAAAATAATAAAAACTTTATAGCAATGAAGTTAGTTCATAAATATTATAAATATTTGTATAAATTATATTCTAATAATTTATAAAGGACCTGAAATACCTTGTTTACGAATCATTAAAAAATGCATTAACATAAAAACAGCAGTAAGAAGAGGTAATACAAAAGTATGTAAACTATAAAAACGAGTTAATGTAGATTGGCCCACACTAACACTTCCACGTAATAATTCAACCAAAGGAGATCCTATGATAGGAATAGCCTCTGGTACACCGGTTACAATTTTTACTGCCCAATAACCAATTTGGTCCCAAGGTAGAGAATAACCAGTTACACCGAAAGAAACTGTTAATACTGCTAAAATAACACCAGTAACCCAAGTTAATTCACGAGGTTTTTTAAAACCTCCTGTAAGATAAACTCGAAATACATGCAAAATCATCATCAAAACCATCATACTTGCCGACCAACGATGAACAGATCGAATTAACCAACCAAAGTTAACTTCAGTCATTATATATTGAACAGAAGCAAAAGCTTCTGTTACAGTAGGACGATAATAAAATGTCATAGCAAATCCAGTAGCTACTTGTACTAAAAAACAAGTTAATGTAATTCCTCCTAAACAATAAAATATATTGACATGTGGTGGAACATATTTACTAGTAATATCATCTGCAATCGCTTGAATTTCAAGACGCTCTTCAAACCAATCATATACTCTATTGAGATAGATAAACTTTTATGTATTTCTCCTCTAAAAACCGTAAATAATAATTTGTTTTCATACGGCTTGAACATAAAAATATATCGTGAATAAACTTAAATATATTTTTTTATTGCTTAGATCTCAAATTGGTTTAGTTTTCGTAAATTATCTTTTTGAGTAATCTTTTATTTTATAATTTGTTCTCGGATTAAAATATTTATAAATATCTTCTTGTTCAAATTTTAATAAAAATAGCTAAACTTTAGATTTTTACTATATTCCGGTGATTAATAAAAAAGTATAATAGGTAAATACTTTTTTTACTATCATATAATTGAATAATGGTAACGAAATTTAAATATTAAATTTATGTAAATTAATCATAGTTTTAATTAAAAAAAATATTTATGAATATTTTAATAATTTTATGCTTTGAATGTTAAATTATATTAACATAAAATAAAATAAAATAATCTTTTTTTAAAGATTAACAAATTATTTTGTATTTTTTAATTTTTCATTTAAACAAGTCGCACACCCATAATCCACAAATCCTTTAATTAATTGATTACACGATTAAACTACCTAGAATCAACCAAATAAAAGCATTTTTTAATTTAAAAAAATTGATAATAATTTAAAGTGGTTCAATAAAAAAAAGGCTAAGCCTTTTTTTATTGAACCACTTTAAATTATTACCAACTTACAGGAACTCCATCTAATAATACGGAAGAATTATATAATTCTAAAATAATAACTAAAAAAACTGCAAACAATGCTATTACAAGACCCATTAAAGGAGTGGTTCCCCATCCAGGAGCCACTTTACCATATTCTGAATTAAGTGGTTTTAATATATCTCCTATTCCACTTCGTTTTCCTTTAGTCCTAGGAGTATCATCGATAATTTGTGTAGCCATAAAATTTTATTGCATTAGTTGAGATTTGTTAACTTTGTGTACTATTATATTAATTAAAAACAAACCATTATTTTGGAATCATTTAAAAATGGAAACCGCAACTTTAGTCACTATTTTTATATCTTGTTTACTTGTAAGCTTTACTGGTTATGCTCTTTACACAGCTTTTGGACAACCTTCTAAAGAGCTTAGAGATCCTTTTGAAGAGCATGAAGATTAACTTAATAATTAATGACCTTCCTTAAAAATAAAAAGGAAGGTCTATAGTTTTTGTGTTAAAAAAAGATAAAAAAACTAAAAAATTTTATAAAAAAATTATTTTTTTCCTTTAGTTTGAATTTTAGGTGGTTCGCGAAAAAAAATAGCAAAAAAAATGATTCCTAAAGTACCTACCAATAAAAATGTATAAACCAATGCTTCCATAAATTTAATTATAAGTGAGAAATATGGAGATAGCTTTCGTACTAATTGAAAAATAGATTCATTTGAGAATTCTATAATTATATATATATATATATTTATCAAGAAAAATAAAAAAATTAGTTAAACAAACTTTAAACTATTTGTCTTTTAGTTGTAGGATCTCCCAACTTCTGGAATGCTCCAAATTCTACTTGAGCATCTAGATCCGGATCAATACCAGCAAAAACATCTCTAAACAGGGTTCTAGCACCATGCCAAATATGACCGAAAAAGAAAAGAAGAGCAAATGTAGCATGACCAAAAGTAAACCAACCTCTTGGACTACTACGAAAAACACCATCTGATTTTAGAGTAGCACGATCAAATTCAAAGATTTCTCCTAATTGAGCACGTCTAGCATATTTTTTTACTGTAGCTGGATCACTAAAACTAACTCCATCAAGTTCACCACCATAGAATTCAACAGTTACCCCTACCTGTTCAACACTATATTTTGACTCTGCTCTTCTAAATGGAACATCAGCTCTGACAATTCCTTCTTCATCTAATAAAACTACTGGGAAAGTTTCGAAAAAAGTAGGCATACGACGAACAAAAAGTTCATGTCCTTCTTTATCTTTAAAAACAGCATGACCTAACCAACCAACAGCTATTCCATCACCATTATCCATAGCACCTGCTCTAAATAGTCCACCCTTAGCTGGGTTATTACCAATATAATCATAAAAAGCTAACTTTTCAGGAATTTTAGACCAAGCTTCTGATAAAGTAAAATTTTCATTTTTACTAGAACGAATTCTTCTATCTATTTCTTGTTGAAAAAAACCTTGATCCCATTGATAACGAGTAGGACCAAATAATTCGACTGGAGTTGCAGCAGATCCATACCACATAGTTCCAGCAACTACAAAAGCAGCAAAAAATACAGCAGCAATACTACTAGATAAAACTGTCTCAACATTTCCCATACGTAATCCTTTGTATAATCGTTGAGGAGGACGAACACTAAGATGGAACAAGCCTGCTAATATCCCTAAAATGCCTGCTGCAATATGATGAGAAGCTATTCCTCCTGAAACAAAAGGATCAAAACCTTCAGCTCCCCAAGCTGGAGCAACAGGTTGTACTTTTCCGGTCAATCCATAAGGATCAGACACCCATATACCAGGACCAAATAAACCTGTTACGTGAAAAGCTCCGAATCCGAAACAAAGCACACCAGATAAAAATAAATGAATTCCAAAAATTTTAGGTAAATCCAAAGAAGGTTTTCCTGTACGTTCATCACGAAATAACTCTAAATCCCAATAAACCCAATGCCATATAGCTGCTAAAAATAACAGACCTGATAATACAATATGTACTGCAGCTACACCTTCATAGCTCCAAATACCTGCATTAGTTACAGTTTCTCCGGTAATACTCCAACCCCCCCAAGACTTTGTTATTCCTAAACGGGTCATAAAAGGTATAACAAACATACCTTGTCTCCACATTGGATCAAGAACAGGATCAGATGGATCAAAAACAGCTAATTCATATAATGCCATAGAACCAGCCCATCCTGAAACTAAAGCTGTATGCATCAAATGTACAGCAATTAAACGACCAGGATCATTTGGTACAACAGTATGAACACGATACCAAGGCAAACCCATGGAAACACCCCTTTCTCAGAGAGAATTAGAGACTATGTAACTTTTTTGCATTAATTTATAACTATACTATAATAAGGTTAAACTAATATTTTTGCCCAAGAGCTTTCCTTTTATAGTAAAAAAGTATTCAAATAATAAAGACAAGCAGAAATAGTCTAGCATTTATGTATTTCGTATAACAATGGCGAGATTGGTCCCATTTCAAATTTAACAAAATAAAATATAATTAGGAAAATATTAATAAAAATAAAAAAAAACTTATGTTTTTCTTATATAAATATATATATATATTAGAAAATATGATATAATATACTATATATTATTCTTAAAAAAAGAGTACAATCTAATTAATTATTTTTTAGTTTGTTATGGTTTCTTTTTATTATAAGGGCTTTTTTATTTAATTAATAGAAAAAATGCCTATTGGTGTTCCAAAAGTGCCCTTTAGACTCCCTGGAGAAGAAGATGCTGTTTGGATTGACGTATAGTGCGATTTGTCAAACATTTTGGTTATATGGAAACTCACCATTATCTTTTCCAATTTAGATATTTTTCTCTCACTTAAGATTAATTTAATATTAACAATTTAAAAGCATGAGATTTTATAAAATAAATAAGTGAAAAATTTTATTAATTTGAAATTTCTATGGTTAGCCCGAACAAATAAAGTTTTTAGGCTTCGTTAAATATCTAAATTAAATTTTAAAATTCAATTAAAATTAATGAAAAAGATACTAATAGATTTATTTATTCTATATGTGTAAATAAAAAATAGGATATTTTTTTTCCCGAAGTAGAGCTTAAACCTAAAGATTTTATTAAAGACCTATTTGTAAGTAAAAAATTTTTGCTATGAATATATAAAAAATAAATATATTAATTAATAAGTGGTTCAGAAAGTAAAATGAAAAAAGCAAACTTGAACTCAAAGCAGTAAAAAGAAAATTCACAAAAAATAAATTTTTTTTTAATTTATAATAAAAATAAACTATTTAAATTTTTTACAACTGCTTGAGCCGTATGCTTTTAAAAAAGCTAGTACTGTTCTAAAGAAAGAAAATATTCTATTCTGATCAATCGACTTTATCGAGAAAGATTACTTTTTTTAGGTCAACATGTAGATGATGAAATTGCCAATCAACTTATTGGTATTATGATGTACCTAAATGGAGAAGATGAAAATAAAGATATGTATTTATATATTAATTCTCCTGGGGGAGCAGTATTAGCAGGAATATCTGTTTATGATGCTATGCAATTTGTAGTTCCAGATGTACATACAATTTGTATGGGATTAGCTGCTTCAATGGGATCCTTTATCCTAACTGGAGGCGAAATTACTAAACGTATAGCGCTACCCCACGCTTCGCGCCAATGATAGTTTTTTTCGATCAATCAAAAAATGTCTATACCGATTAGTAAGTAATAATAGCATGACATAGCAAAACTTGATATAAATATATAATTAAATAATAAAAACTTTTACTATCAAGATAATAAAATATTTTTTTATCGATTTATTTTAGCGTCATAAATTTTTATTTTCATTTGTTCCTTTTATACAATAGAAAATATATAAATAAAAAAATATAATTTTGAGCTAAAAAATTATTTAGCTCTTTCAAAAAAAAACTTTGGCATTGCTTAATGAAATAATATAAAAAGCAACAGAACCATAAGAGTATTTAATAAAAAAAAAAATGGTATATAATATATGGAAAAAACAATGAATAATTAAAAAAATTATGTTATTTTTTAGTACATATTTAATTTATTCTGGAGCTGTATGCACTAATAAATGCTTGTACAGTTCATAAAAATTTTTTATATAAAATTTTATTAATAGGGTAATGATTCATCAACCTGCTAGTTCTTATTATGATGGACAAGCGGGAGAATGTATTATGGAAGCCGAAGAAGTTTTAAAACTTCGCGATTGTATTAGTAGAGTTTATGTACAAAGAACTGGAAAACCATTATGGATTATTTCTGAAGATATGGAAAGAGATGTTTTTATGTCGGCACAAGAAGCAAAAACTTATGGTATTGTTGATCTCGTAGCTATAGAAAATAATTAAAAATTTTTAATAAAAATATATAAAAAGAATTTTATTATATACAAAACAACATAAATTATAATTATTTTTGATGGTTAAGATTAATCTAAACCAATAAATTCTGCATATGACTTAAAATGCCTACTATTCAACAATTAATTAGAAATCGAAGACGACCAATAGAAAATAGAACAAAATCTCCAGCTCTTCGAGGATGTCCTCAGCGAAGAGGAGTCTGTACTAGAGTGTATGTGCGACTTGTTTGGATCAAATTATTTAAATATTAAATAAGATTCGATATAACAGAAGAACTTTTTTTAATTATAATAAATTATGATCTATCGTTTATTTAAAAAATAACTGAAATTTATGGCTTTTATTGGTGCAAATCCAATTATCTTGATGTAAGATAAGAAAGCAACTTCTCAATAGTATTCATTTAATTTGGAATTTATTAAGCGAGAAAACATATACAATTTGATAAAAATTATTATAAATAATTGTATTCTTGCAAAAGCAGATTAATAAGGTCAGCTGTCAAGCAAACTATCAAAATAACATATCGTTACTAGATAAATAAGTTTTTTATTCCAACAAATTTTTTATTCAATAAATGAAATTAAGTTAAATTTTAGAAATTATACAAATTACTAATAACATCTTCGATTTTATAAAGCTCCGGTATATAGAAAGGACCTCACTGTTGAGGAAAAAACCATAGAAACAATGGAATCCATTATTTTTCTTATTTTAAGGTCCTATACCTTTATGATTAAGAAGGTTTTTTGACTTAAAAAAAATAATGGTTAGGAAGGTTAAAGTAGCAAAAGCCATTGGAATTTTTCTTTTCTACATTAGAACTTTTAGTCATTTTTTATTGTTGATAAAAAAAACTTATATATAAACATATATATAATTACAATTATTTTATAATCCAAAAATAGTAATAAAGTAATAAGAAATTAAATAATATTTTTTTTTACTCATCAAAACTTTTATATTAATAAATATAATAAAGTTAATTTTTTTACTGTTTTTTCTTTTATTCAACTGTTTCTTTCTTTGATAAGAAAATAAAAAACAAAAATTTAATATGAAATAAAAAATATTAAAAAAAACAAAATTATTTTTTATTCTTTAATCAAAATCAATTAGTAATTTATGAGAGTAGACATCAATGACTAGAGTTAAACGTGGATATGTAGCTCGAAAACGACGAAAAAATATTTTTACACTAACATCAGGATTTCAAGGAGCTCATTCAAAATTATTTCGAACTGCTAATCAGCAAGGAATGAGAGCTTTAGCTTCTTCGTATAGAGATCGAAGTAAGCGAAAAAGAGATTTTCGTCGTTTATGGATCACTCGAATTAATGGAGCCGTTCGAGATAATGGGATTTCTTACAATAAATTTATTCAAAATCTATATCAAAATCAAGTACTTTTAAATCGAAAAATGCTTGCCCAAATAGCTTTATTAGATAATAATTGTTTTTCTATTATTTTGAAAAAAATTAGTAAATAACAAAAAAAAATAAATAAAAATACTTCTCTGGAATAAAATAATTCCAGAGAAGTAAATAGAATAAAAAAAACTAACTAAAATTTTATAAATATAATATAATAATAATAGAATTAAAAATAAAATTAATTTTCATTATTAAGAAAAGGTAATAACGCTAAAATACGAGCTCGTTTAATAGCAATAGTCATTAAACGTTGTTGTTTTGAAGTCAATCTATTCATTCGTCTCGATAAAATTTTTCCTTGTTCGCTGATAAATCTACGAAGTAAATTTATATTCTTATAATCAATAATTTCACCTGATCTAATTGGTGGTAAACGTCTACGAGAAGATCGTTTAGATTTGTTTACGGTTTGTTTCATAAATCCTTAAAATACTATTATTTTTTTATTTCTTTGTGAATAGTATGCTTATTACAATAAGAACAGAATTTTTTTAATTCTAGCCGAATAGGTGTGTTACGACGATTTTTTTGAGTAGTATATCTAGAAACACCTGATTTTTTTTTTTCATTATTTTGGGCACAATTAGTACATTCTAAAGTAATTGTTATTCTTACATCTTTGTTTTTAGCCATAATATTATTTCGAATATTAAATTTATGAAATTTATAAAATTTGTAAAAAAAAATATATATATTTTAATAAAAATTATTAATTAAATTTTAAATTTTTCTCAAGTTATAATAATAATAAAAAAATTTATTATTACAACTTACAAATATAAATTTTCATTTTTTTTTATATAGAATATTTTTTTTTACTTTTTTATGTTAAATATATTAACTTAAAAAAATAGATATATATTTTTTTTTCTTTATATCTATGAAAGTGGAAGAATTAAAGCATCTGGAAAAAAGCGATTAATTTCTATCAATAAACCAGCTAAAAATCCAAACCATAACGTAGCTAATACAGGGGCTGTAGAAAGATATGTTTTTACATCTTGCATTGTTTGTTCTCCTTATGTATATATATATTCATATAATTTTAGTAAAGTTTTTTATATTTTTACAAAAATTTATATAACAGAATTATGTTAAAAAAAAAAGCAAATTAATTGGGTTTTTAATTTATATTTTTTTATTTTATTAAAGATATTTTATCTTAAATAATAGTTATATATATACATATATATATATATCTTTCATTTTTTTTGATAAAGTTCTTTTTATATTTTGTAAATATTTAAGAAAATCAAAAATAAAATAAATGAAATCAAAAAGTATAGGCAAAAAGCAATAAATAAGATAGAATCTAGTTAAGATTCACTGGGAGGGATGTAGCGCAGTTTGGTAGCGCGTTTGTTTTGGGTACAAAATGTCGCAGGTTCGAATCCTGTCATCCCTACCCTAAATTTTACATAATATAATTTATTTTAAATTAAATAATTAATTATAGAATATTTTATTCTTATTTCTAATAAGTTAATAAAAATAATAAAATTTCGAAATATTATTAATAACTTTAAAGAAAAAAAGCGCTCTTAGTTCAGCCCGGTAGAACGCAGGTCTCCAAAACCTGATGTCGTAGGTTCAAATCCTACAGAGCGTGATTATTTAACCGTAAAAATAAAATTTATTAAGAAAAGTAGGAATTAAAAAAATCTAATTAAATTAAACCTCTCTATTTCTTTTATAGAGAGGTTTATAAAGTAAGTTTGATTTTTAATACATTTAATCAAAGATCTAATTGATCACCACGTCGATATTGTAGATAGGCAGTTACGAATAATCCAGCTAAAGTTATTGGAATTAATCCTAATACAATTCCAGACAATAATGCTTCAACCATTTTTTTTTAACCAAAATAATATTTAAGTTAGAAACTAACTAAATTTATTATTAATCTCAATAACATTTTTAGTTTGAGAAATACAATAAAATTTTTAGGGCCTTGAATAGAAGATTATTTTTTTTTATGTCTTTCTCTAAATAAGTTGTATTTTGGTTAAACCAATAAAAAGAATTAGAGCCAGAACTAAAGCGGCAAATAAAAATACAAAATGACTAATTATAGTAAGCATGAGAAAAATCCTAATGACAATATAATAAATTTAGTATACACCTTTGTAAAAGAATTACCCAAATTCTTTATTAGTTGAAAAATTAATAAGTTAAAAAAATTATTATTTTTAAATATAAATTTTATAAAAGTAACTGAGTATTTTTTAATAAAATTTTATTAAAATTATTTAAATTTAACAGCTACATTAATATTATGTAATAATATTAACATAAATTTAAAGAAAAGATCTTGCAGAAAGAAGTAAAATTTCCCTTCCAAAGAATCTAAAATAGTTTTAATTTTAATAATAATATTATTTTAATCTTAATAATATTATTATTTTACACAGTATTTTTTGTTTTTTATATTATTAAAGAATGGTTCTATATTATTTCGAACTGCATTATCTTTGATAATAATAACTTTAAAGTTACTAAAATAGTACTATAATTTTTTTAATCCAACTATTTTTATTTATTTAACTATTTTAAAACAATGATAATTTAACAAAAATTATGATAGGAAAAGTAGTTTCTACAAAAGTTTATCTCTTTCACGATATACGATATAATTAAATATTGAAATATAAATATTTATTTAATACTTGATTCATTAAAATTTAAAATTTATCAATAATAGTTTAGATTAAAATAACTTTTTGATTATTCGATATTTACATGAAGTTTTTTTATGTTCAAACTCTTTTTAAGTTATACAATTTTTTTTAATTATTTATTTTCTCAAATATTTATTAAGAATATGGAAAAAAAAGATTTTTAGTTCATACTATATATTTATTTATATTTGACTTGCTGCGCCAAAAGAACCCTAGATATACTGGTCTAGTATGCTTCAAAGATACCTTTGGTATAACATTGATAATCTAACAAGACCTAAAAAATTTAATAGATCTATAATATTATCTAATTTAAAATTTTATGGGATTCTTTTCCCTTGGTCTCTACAAATATATATGGAGCTAAGTATGTCTGGAAATACGGGAGAGCGCCCTTTTGCTGACATTATTACTAGTATTCGATATTGGGTAATTCATAGTATTACGATACCTTCCTTGTTTATTGCGGGTTGGTTATTTGTTAGTACAGGCTTGGCTTACGATGTGTTTGGAAGTCCAAGACCAAATGAATATTTTACAGAAAGTCGACAAGAAGTTCCTTTAATTACTGGACGCTTCAATTCACTAGAACAAGTTGATGAATTTACTAGATCTTTTTAGGAGGTACTAATGACTATAGATAGAACTTATCCAATTTTTACAGTTAGGTGGTTAGCCGTTCACGGACTAGCTATACCTACAGTTTTTTTTCTAGGATCAATATCAGCAATGCAGTTCATTCAACGATAAATTTGAATGATAAACTTTATTTAAAATGGAAAGCTATGACACAACCGAACCCGAACAAACAAAGTGTAGAATTAAATCGTACTAGCCTCTATTGGGGCTTATTACTTATTTTTGTACTAGCTGTTTTATTTTCTAATTATTTTTTTAATTAATTATAGCAAAAAACTATTTCCCTCATTTGGAACGAATCAGAAAATTTAATATTTGTGACTGTTTATGTTTTAAGTCCTAACTGCCTAATAAATTTAATTGAAAAGGGAGTATAAGATAAATGGCAAATACCACTGGAAGGATTCCTTTATGGTTGATAGGTACTGTAGCTGGTATTCTTGTAATTGGTTTAGTAGGCATCTTTTTTTATGGCTCCTACTCTGGATTAGGATCATCGTTATAATAATTGAAAAATTTCAAGTATTTTTATTTTTTTTATTTACATTCAAATAAATAATAATAAAAATTAAAAAAGCATTATGAAAATTTATTGCAATAAATTTCCATAATGCTTTTTTAATTTACTAAACAAATAAATATTTTTTTGCTAGTTTTTTTTAATTGAAAAAATAATAAGAATAATATTATAAATAAAAAAAGTTAAACATATAAAAAACATATAAATATTAATTTTATAAATTTTTTCATTAATTTAAATTTTTAAAATACAAATATAAAAAGAAAACCATTTGTTTTTCAAAACGAGCCATTTTGAAAAGTTTAATAGAAAAATCTAATAAATTTTCACAATAAGCAATATGAGCCATTTTTATATATAATTCATCAGCTTTCCATTTTTTATGGACCAAAATAATTTTAAAAAAAAGATACAAAAAATAATTTTTTTTTAATTTTTTCGTTTCATAAAAAAAAAAAATAGTATTTTTTCGTTCGAAGCGAAAGTCCTTTTTAAAAAAAAATTTAAGATCTTTTGAAAGAAATAATGATATTTTTAATAATTTTTTAGTTTCTTCTTTATATTGATTTTTCTTTCGAAAAAAGTTTTCTTTACATAAATAATTATTATTTTTTTTTGATAAATAAATTCGATCAATAATATATTCTTTAAAATATAATTTTTTTTTTGAGTGAAAATATATTATTAAATTTTGACTTATTTTTTTTTTCAAATCATTAGAAAAATAGAAATGACTGTAGTTTCTATAGAAAAAAAATAATAATTTAATAAGTTGAAATATATTTATTAGTGATTGTTGACCAATTTTTTTCAAACAACCTAATTTTGATTTATATCCCCAATAATTAAAAATTTCTTCTAATAAAGGAAAAAAATAGTAATACTCAAAATTTTCAATTTCTAAAGAAATTCTTATCATATTGTATAAACATATAAAACCTAAGTTTAATCTCATTGCAAAGATCATCAATAATAAAGAAAATTCTATTAATCAAACGCTTTATTTCTCTTTTTTTCTAATACTAAAAAGTTCAAGAGCTAAAAATTCATTTCAGCTAATTGAACTTTTTCAAATTGTTTCTTTTTAAGTACTAAAAATATTTGTGCCAGTATAACCGTTGCAAAAAATGATAAAAGACCTTGAATACGTAAAGGATCTTGAAGTACTACTTCTGCATCTCCCTGACCGAAACCGCCCACATTAGGGTTATTCGTTAAGGGTTGGTCTACTTTTATTGATTCACCTTCTGAAATAATAAGTTCTGGCCCTGAAGGTACAATATCAATCACTTGACGGTTATCTTGTGTACTGTCAATTGTTATTTCATATCCGCCTTTTTCCTTACGTAAAATTTTACTTATTTTACCAGTAGTTGAAGCATTATAGACAGTATTATTACTTTTACTTCCATCAGGGTAAATTTGCCCTCTTCCTCTATTAGCACCCACATATATAGGATATTTTAAAAAATTAGCTTCTTTAGTGATAGCCGGATCTGGTGAAAGAATAGGAAATACAATTTCACTATATTTTTTACCAGGAACAGGACCTATAACGAGAATATTTTTTTTATCAGAACGATAAGGTTGAAAATAAAGATTACCTATTTTTTCTTTCATTTCGGGGGGGATACGATCAGGAGGTGCCAATTCAAAACCTTTCGGTAAAATAAGAACGGCTCCTACATTTAAAGCTCCTTTTTTACCATTCGCAAGAACTTGTTTTATTTGTGTATCATAAGGAATTTTAACAACAGCTTCAAATACTGTGTCTGGCAATATAGATTGAGGAACTTCAATATCCACAGATTTTTTTGCTAAATGACGATTAGCACAGACAATACGACCAGTTGCTTCACGGGGCTCCTCATAACCTTGTTGGGCAAAAATCGGATATGCTTCGGAAATAGATGGCCACAAAATTATTTCCATGAGGATTAAGGTTGAAATCGATCGAATTATCCACTTTTTTATCCAGTTACTAATATTTCTGTTTTGCGTAGTTCAATTATTCGTTTCATAAAATTTCACGAGTAGGATACTTTATTATCTATTAACTATCCCGACTATCCTTGTTTATAACTTTGTTTATTATAGTAATAATGGAAGTAATAAATCAAAGTTATTCTACTATATATTAATAATATATATATATAATTGACTTAGGGTCAAAAATTTTATTTTATTACTAAAAATTTATTTTTCATTCGTTCATTGTATGATAAGTTGCTACAATAGAGGGAGATATACGATTTAAATGACGAAAAATCCAATATTTAAAAACAGTATCTAGAATGACTGGAAAAGTTGAAACAAAACAAGATATTATATGTTTGTTATGAGCAAATCCCAAATGTTCCAAAAAAGAAGCTATAACTATTTCCCAACCATGAGGTGAATGAAATCCAATACATAAATCGGTCAATAAAAGAATAGAAAAAGCTTTCATTGTATCACTTAAACTATAAAACAATTCTTGGATCCAAGAATTTAAAATAGTAAGTCTTTCTTTACCTAAAATAAAGAAAGCACTTAAAATAATAAAACAAATAATGTCAGTTAATATATGCAAAATAGTCTGAATACTTTTTTCATTATATGCTTCTACTAATTTAATTGTTCTTTGATGAATTTCAACATTAAGATCTTGTGAGTGTACTTTAAAAGAATTTAACATTACTTTTTCTAACCAAACAAGTTCTTCCAGTTCTTGAAGCTGTTTTAATGCTATCTCTTCTTGGAATGAATTAAGAAAAATTTGAAATTGATAGGTATTCCACCAATTTTTAATCCAGGGTTCTAAAAATAATTTTTTTAAAAAAATCGAAAATCCCCATGGCAAGAAAAGTAAACATATCATATATTGTAAAGAAGCTAATGCTTGATATCTAGCTACTTGAAAATCTTGAATAACTAATGAACTTGATTGTCCTATTAGCTCTGCTTGAAATCCGAATAAAGTACGAGTTATAGAACGAGGTACAAGACCTATAGATTCATAGGCTGTTCTAGTAACAATAAAATTTTTAGTATCAAACGAATATAAGGAATTTTTTAAAGTTTTTTTTATTCTAGATCGTTTCCAAGTATCCAAATCATTTAAACTTGCTTCAATCCAAGCTAATTTTTTATTCATTTGTTTAATCTTTTTCAAATCTTTTTTAATCAACTCACTTGAAATTAAAGAACTTTTTAAATTTATTTTATTAGTATTGTTTATTTTTTCTATTAGACTTTTGAAAGAAAAAAAGAAGAAAAAATTTTTCAAATTTTTAAAAAAAAATGATTGTAAGAATAACAAAAGTTGAGAGTTATTGGAAAGTGAATAATACTTATAAGCTTTGAAAGAAAAAGAATTAAAAAAATTTAATATAATTAATATTAATTTATTAAAAAAATTAGAGAAAAATAAACTAATTTTGCATTCTAAAAGACTCCAATATATTATAAATACACAATTATTTAAATTTGTATTTATATATAGCATTATAGTTTGCCATGATCGTCTTGAAGATGAAGCCATACTTTTATAAGAAATATAATCTTTTTTTATATTTTGTATTTTTTTACTTGCTTTATAAGCTCTTTCTAAAGAACGATATGGAGTATTTAATAACCAATAAAGAATTTGTACCCAATATAATTTCATAAATGCTACTTATAATTTGCTAGAAAACAAACCTCATTGAATTTATTAAACCTCTTTCGAATAAACGAATAAAAAAAATTTCTCTAGATTCAAAATCCTTCGATGGATACACGTAAAAATCGAGCTAATTCTGCAGCTTCTTTTTCTATTTCTCTCAAAGTTAAATTTTCGGCAATGCGTGTTAAAGGAATATCTTGTTGACCTTTTATTTTCATATAAATAATACGCCGAGGATAAATACCCTCTTGAATTTCCATACGTATTGCTTGTATATCCTTCATCGAAAATCGAATAGAAATACGGCGATTTTCTCCCGGGAATCCCCAACGGAATAGACAAACTGTTTTTTCTTTTTTATCAAATTGATTATAGCCACTACCTACATTCCATAAAATTGTACACCATAAATAAAAGCTAAGAAATAAAGCAGCAATACCATAAAAACACATTACAATTCCTTGTGGTACAAAGAGAATTTGTTGAGATGATAAAAAAGGTATTAAATCTTTACCAAAGTAACTAGAAATACCAACAAAAAAAAAGCCTAGCGCACCTAATAAAATAATACACGCCCAACAAAAATTACTTAATCTTCGAGATCCTATTATAGGTTCAACCCGAAGCCATTCAGATTGGTAATTCATAAAAAAAATTTCCTAAAATTTATTAAATTTAATAATGCGAAATAGTCAAAAGATTTTTTATTTAGGAAGTAAAAATTAGTTTAAAATATATCTCAATAGAAAAATATTGAGATATATTTTAAACTAATTTTTATAATTAATAGTAATTAATATAATAAACTAATAGATAGAATAACTAAATGTAAAAAAAATAATTATTATTAATTATAAATATATATATATTTTTTTTTCTAAATGAACTAAATATCGAAAATCTAATAAAAGTTTTAATTAAGCAATTAAATAGAAAATTATATTATTTCGTCTTGTTCAATATATATAAATAAAGAAGCCATTGTTATTGCTGGAAAAACTAAACCTATTAGAGGTACAAAAATCGAAGGTAAGTAAGAAGCTGTCATAAAAAAATTACCTTTAATAATATTATTTATCGAAAAAAAAATAGTTATAGAACAAAATAAAGAAATTGAATAGTCTTTTTTTTTTTAAAGACATTAATATATTTTTTTATAATTATTAAAAAATTTTTAATATAAGTTATTTAATTTAAAAACCAAGAATAAAATAAATATAAAAAATTACATTAAATTCTAAAAAAAATTTTATTAATATATAAAATTTTTATCATCTACACAAAAATTATAACATTTAAAAAGGATAACAAAAAATACTAATTAAAAAAATAAATAATTTGACAAAAAAAATTATCTAGAAAATAAATTAGTACAGTTTTTATAGGGAGCTGAACCATAAAGTTCAAATATTTCACGCAAAACACCTTTCAAAAGGTTACGTGGAACAATTAAATCGGGTAAACCATGATCGAATAAAGATTCAGCAACTTGAAAACCATCCGGTATTTTTTGACGTAATGTTTGTTCAATAACTCTTTTACCCGCAAATGCAATATATGCTTTAGGTTCAGCAATAATTATATCTCCTAACATACCAAAACTAGCAGTAACTCCACCAGTCGTAGGATATGTAAGAATGGCTATATAAAGTAATCGTTTTTGTGCTTGATGGATTTGTAAAACAGAAGAAATTTTAGCCATTTGCATTAAACTTAATGTTCCTTCTTGCATACGTGCTCCGCCAGAAGAACATACAATGATTAACGGCAGAGAGTTTTTGGTAGCATATTCAATAAGACGAGTAATTTTTTCACCAACTACCGAACCCATACTACCTCCCATGAATTGGAAATCCATAACTCCAAGAGCAATTGAAGTTCCATTTAATTTTCCTACACCTGTTTGAATAGCATCAGTTAAACCAGTTCTTTTTTGATAAAAAATAACTCGATTTTTATAAGAATCTTCATCAGAAAATTTAAGAATATCTCGAGCAATCATATCTTCATCCATAGGATGCCAAGTTCCACGATCAATTAAAAGTTCAATCCTTTCTGTACTACTCATTTGTAAATGATAGCCACATTCTTCGCAAATACGTTTATTCTGTTTTAAGAATCTAACATAAAGCATGTTTTCACAGTTATCACAACGAGTCCATAGTCCTTTAGTTGTATCAATTTTAACATATCTGTCTATTTCTCTTTCATTAGGAACATATCCTTTCGTAGCTTTTTCAATAAAAGCTTCAATTAAGCCACCAAATCGGCGTTTGTCTTCAAACCAATTCATTAAAGACATAAATTTCTCCTTAAGTTTTCTATCAAATTTATAGATATCTATAATTAATTTATCAATTTTTTTATAATCATCAATTTATGCTCGAATTTATATAAAAAATGAAAATAAAAAATGAAAGTTAATTATTAATTTAATTAATTAGATTCCAATTAATTTTCTTTACTAAATTTATAATAGATTTTTTTTATTAATCGAAAAGAATAATTTATTTTTATTGGTTTGGAAGGGATTTGAACCCTTGACTTCATGGTTCGGAACCATGCGCTCTAATCCGCTGAGCTACAAAACCCTAATTTAAAAATAAAAAAAATTACTTTTTTATTCTATTCTTTTAGTATTAAAAATAAATATTAAATCGAATACAATATGAAGAAAATAAATAGAAGAAATATATANNTATATATTTCTTCTATTTATTTTTTTCTATTTCTAACAAAAATTAATATTAATCGATGAATTTAATTATAAATAAAGCAAATAATAGAAAGAATTAAAAAAATGAAATTATAAAGTATCAATTGTATCAAATTCAAATTTAATTTCTTTCCATATTTCGCAAGCAGCAGCTAGTTCAGGACTCCACTTAGTTGCTTCACGAATAATTTCATTACCTTCACGAGCAAGGTCACGTCCTTCATTACGAGCTTGTACACAAGCTTCTAAAGCAACTCTATTAGCAACTGCACCAGGTGCATTCCCCCAAGGATGCCCTAAAGTTCCACCACCAAATTGTGATACGGAATCGTCTCCAAAAATTTCAGTTAAAGCAGGCATATGCCAAACATGAATACCACCAGAAGCTACAGGTGAAACACCTGGTAAAGAAACCCAGTCTTGAGTGAAATAAATACCACGACTTCTATCTTTTTCAATATAATCATCACGAAGTAAATCAACAAATCCTAAAGTTGTTTGACGTTCCCCTTCAAGTTTTCCTACTACCGTACCAGCGTGAATATGATCTCCACCAGATAATCTTAATGCTTTAGCTAATACACGGAAATGCATACCATGATTTTTTTGTCGGTCAATAACTGCATGCATTGCACGGTGAATGTGAAGAAGTAAACCATTATCTCTACAATAATGAGCCAAACTAGTATTTGCAGTAAACCCACCTGTTGAATAATCATGCATAACAATTGGAGAACCTAATTCTCTAGCAAATTGAGCTCTTTTTAACATTTCTTCAGATGTACCTGCAGTAGCATTTAAATAATGTCCTTTGATTTCACCTGTTTCGGCTTGAGCTTTAGAAAGAGCTTCAGTTACAAATAAGAAACGATCTCTCCATCTCATAAAAGGTTGAGAATTTACGTTTTCATCATCTTTTGTGAAATCAAGTCCACCACGAAGACATTCATAAACTGCTCTACCATAATTCTTAGCAGATAAACCTAGTTTTGGTTTAATAGTACAACCTAATAAAGGACGACCATACTTGTTCAATTTATCTCTTTCGACTTGGATACCGTGAGGTGGACCTTGGAAAGTTTTGGAATAAGATGGAGGGATTCGTAAATCTTCTAAACGTAAAGCTCGTAAAGCTTTAAATCCAAAAACATTACCTACAATAGAAGTGAATAAGTTAGTAACAGAACCTTCTTCAAACAAATCTAATGGATAAGCAACATAAGCAATAAATTGATTGTCTTCTCCAGCGACAGGTTCGATATCATAACATCGACCTTTATAACGATCAAGATTAGTAAGGCCATCAGTCCAAACGGTTGTCCATGTACCGGTAGAAGATTCCGCAGCTACAGCAGCTCCTGCTTCTTCAGGTGGTACTCCGGGTTGAGGAGTCATTCGAAATGCTGCTAAAATATCGGTCTCTTTGGTCTCATAATCTGGAGTGTAATAAGTTAGTCTGTAATCTTTAACACCAGCTTTAAATCCAGCACCTGCTTTAGTCTTCGTTTGTGGTGACATAGGTCCCTCCCTACAACTTAATTAATAACTCTTGCAAGGATGAGGTCTGCTCTACAAATAAAATCTTTTATAAAACTTTTCTATAAAAGATAAAACTTGTTTATTAATCTAGTTTTATTTATTTTTAGACAAATTTTTTTTTTATAAAACAGTATTATTGTATATTATTTTTTACATTTGATGCAACTCAGATTATTTTCTTAATAAAGTTTTTTATTTTCCAGAGGATTGACCTAATGATCTTTTGAATGTTAAACTAATTAATGAGGATAAAATTTGATCAAAATTAATATTAAATTATTAAATAAACTAAAAATAATAAAAAGCTACTTACTAAATTATTAAATTATTTTTATATAAATATATATATATATAATAAAATTTTTCTTTTATTTATTCAGTTAAATTAATTAAAATTTTCTATATATTTCTATATATTTATAATTTTATTTATTTTAACTTTTAATTCCAAATGTTTTATTCATTAATCACTTTTAATTTTTCTATTTCCATCTACTTTTAGATATATATATATATATAATATAAGTTCAAGGTGATATTTTTATTAATAATTAAATGATCGAGTTGATACTAAATATTTTTTAATACAATTAACAACTAAATTTATTACCCTTAAATTTTATGAAAACAGATTCTCGTACTTTTGGAATTTCTACACTTATTGCTAAAAATGTTGGACATATTACTCAAATTATTGGTCCCGTATTAGATGTCACTTTTTCCCCAGGGAAAATGCCTAATATTTATAATTCTCTAATAGTTAAAGGTCAAAATACAGCTGGTCAAGAAATTAATGTTACATGCGAAGTACAACAACTATTAGGAAATAATAAGGTTAGAGCTGTGGCTATGAGCGCTACAGATGGTTTAATGAGAGGAATGAAAGTTATTGATACAGGAGCTCCTTTAACTGTTCCAGTTGGTGAAGCCACTCTTGGACGTATCTTTAATGTACTCGGAGAACCTGTTGATAATCTTGGCCCTGTAGATGTTAGTACAACATTTCCGATTCATAGATCTGCTCCTGCTTTTACACAATTAGATACAAAATTATCTATTTTTGAAACAGGAATTAAAGTAGTAGATCTTTTAGCTCCTTATCGTCGTGGAGGAAAAATTGGATTATTTGGAGGAGCTGGAGTAGGAAAAACAGTACTAATTATGGAGTTAATTAATAATATTGCTAAAGCTCATGGCGGTGTATCTGTATTCGGTGGAGTAGGAGAACGTACGCGTGAAGGAAATGATCTTTACATGGAAATGAAAGAATCTAAAGTTATTAATGAAAAAAACATTTCGGAATCAAAAGTTGCACTCGTTTATGGCCAAATGAATGAGCCACCCGGAGCCCGTATGAGAGTAGGTTTAACCGCTTTAACAATGGCTGAATATTTTCGAGATGTTAATAAGCAAGATGTACTTTTATTTATTGATAATATTTTTCGTTTTGTTCAAGCAGGTTCAGAAGTTTCAGCTTTATTGGGTAGAATGCCATCTGCTGTAGGTTATCAACCAACTTTAAGTACCGAAATGGGTACTTTACAAGAAAGAATAACTTCTACAAAAGAAGGATCTATAACTTCAATTCAAGCAGTTTATGTACCTGCAGATGACTTAACTGATCCAGCTCCGGCTACAACTTTTGCACACTTAGATGCAACTACTGTATTATCAAGAGGTTTAGCTGCCAAAGGTATTTATCCAGCAGTAGATCCGCTCGATTCAACATCTACGATGCTTCAACCTTGGATTGTAGGCGAAGAACATTACGAAACAGCCCAAGGAGTTAAGCAAACATTGCAACGCTATAAAGAATTACAAGATATTATAGCTATTCTTGGACTTGATGAATTATCGGAAGAAGACCGTTTAACGGTAGCAAGAGCACGAAAAATTGAACGTTTCTTATCACAACCTTTTTTTGTTGCAGAAGTATTTACAGGTTCTCCAGGTAAATATGTCAGTCTTATAGAAACAATTAAAGGTTTTCAAATGATTCTTTCTGGAGAATTAGATAGTTTTCCGGAACAGGCTTTTTATTTGGTAGGTAATATTGACGAAGCCACTGCAAAGGCTGCAACTTTACAGATGGAGAATTAATAAAAAAATGACCTTAAATCTTCGTGTAATGGCTCCTAATCGAATTGTTTGGAATTCAGAAGTACAAGAAATTATTTTATCCACTAATAGTGGTCGGATTGGTATATTACCCAATCATGCTCCACTTCTTACAGCATTAGATATAGGTATTATAAAAATAAGACTTAATACGCAATGGTCTACTATGGCATTAATGGGTGGTTTTGCTATGATAGACAATAATCGGATGATAATACTAGTAAATGAAGTAGAAAAAGCTAGTGAAATTAATTTCCAAGAAGCTCAAGAAACGTTTCAAATAGCTCAAAATAAGCTTGCTCAAGCTGAAGGTAGAAAACAAATTATTGAGGCTAATTTAACCTTAAAAAGAGCCAAAGCACGTTTAGAAGCTATTAAAGAAGTTAGCTCTTTTAATTAAATTTTTTTTTCAATAAAAATAAGAATTACTATAAAAAAATAAACTTGAACCTTTTTTTTCAAATCAATGGCATCTAACTTAATGCCATTGATTTTTTATTGCCTACTATTGGATTTGAACCAATGACTCTCGCCGTATGAAAGCGATACTCTGAACCACTGAGTTAAGTAGGCTACTAATATTTTAGCTATTCTTTTAAATATAAGCAATATACTTTTAACTTTTAAAATTTTTAATAGAAATTTACTAATTTTTTTGTTTTATTTTTAATTTAAATAATTATCATCTTGACAAAAAATAAAAGATTATGATAATATATTACTAATTAAGAATAATTAGGGCTATAGCTCAGCGGTAGAGCGCCTCGTTTACACGTGCGCCAATGCTTTTTTAAAAAAATTATCGGGCTACCCGATTCACAAAAAAATTATTATGTGAAATATATTTGTCTTACTCTTAAATTTGATTTAAGGAAACATTAGCATGACAAAAATCTAAAATTTAAATTCATTATGAATTTAAATTCATTTTTTAGTTGATATGGTAAAATTTAAATTCATTCAATGTTAAGCATGATGAGGATAATATGAGGACCTCGAGATATTCTATTATTTTATTTTATGAGCTTTAAGGTGTATAAAGTCTCAAAATTTTTAGATGATAGAGAATCATTTTGAGTAAATCCATGCTAAGTTAAGCAAACCTACGTCAACTCTAATTATTAAAAAAACTTTGGGATCGTTTTAAGAAATATTTTGAACACACGGAGCTATCTCATTATTTTATTATAAAAAAAGATAGCAAAATAACTAATTTGTATATTATTTAGTTAATGAAAGAGCCCAATGCAAAGAAAAATGCATGTTGGGTTCCTAAAATAGTTCTAATTAAATAAAAAATTTTAACTATTTTACCGAGAATGTCTACGGTTCGAATCCGTATAGCCCTAAATACTTCGATTTATTATTAATATTTTATATATTATGAATAATCATACTCTATAAATAAATCTAAATTTAATTAATAAATTTTCTTGTTATTTTTATTTGAAATAAAATTATTTTTTATTTTACAGGAGTATATTAATGTTTTTATTGTCCAAATATGATACTTTCTTTATTTTTTTATTAATAGCTAGTTTTATTCCTATAATAGCTTTTTCGGTTTCTAAACTTTTAGCACCTAATAGCAAAGGACCAGAAAAATTTACTAGTTATGAATCAGGTATAGAACCAACAGGAGATGCTTGGATTCAATTCCAAATTCGTTATTATATGTTCGCTCTAGTTTTTGTTATTTTTGATGTAGAAACAGTTTTTCTTTACCCATGGGCTATGAGTTTTAATGAATTAGGTATATCTGCTTTTATTGAAGCCTTACTTTTTGTATCTATTTTAATTATTGGTTTAATTTATGCATGGCGAAAAGGAGCATTAGAATGGTCCTAATTCCTAAATATTTCAATTCTGAAAATCAAATTAATAATTCTATGAAGTCAACTATAAATATAATAGAATCTTCTTTGTTTGATCAAGAAAATCCAGATTCCATTATTTTGACTAATTTTAGTGATTTCTCAAATTGGGCTAGGCTTTCTAGTTTATGGCCGCTTCTTTATGGTACTAGTTGTTGTTTCATCGAATTCGCTTCATTAATTGGCTCACGATTTGATTTTGATCGTTACGGGTTAGTTCCAAGATCTAGTCCAAGACAAGCTGATCTTATAATAACAGCTGGTACTGTAACAATGAAAATGGCTCCATCACTAGTAAGATTATATGAACAAATGCCCGAACCTAAGTATGTAATTGCTATGGGAGCATGCACTATTACAGGAGGTATGTTTAGTACAGATTCTTATAGTACTGTTCGTGGAGTAGACAAATTAATTCCTGTAGATATTTATTTACCTGGTTGTCCACCAAAACCAGAAGCTATTATAGATGCTATAATAAAATTACGTAAAAAAATAGCTCAAGAAACATATGAGGATAAATCTAAATTCCAACAAGAAAATAGATATTTGACATTAAATCATCAATTTTATTTTATTCCTACTATTGGACCTGAAACCCAGCAATATAATGAACAAGTATATCAAGATTTTCTTAAATCTCGATCTAATTTTACTTTGAAGATACCTTCTCGAACAATTGAAAAAAATTACATAAATTGAAAAAAAAAAATAATTAAAAGAATAAAATGATTTAAATATGCTAGATACTTATATAAATAATACTAATAAAATACGGGGTCGATTATCTGCTTGGCTAGTCAAGCATAAGTTGGCTCATAGGCCTTTAGGTTTTGATTATCAAGGAGTAGAAATTTTACAAATTAGATCTGAAGATTGGCCTTCTATAGCTGTTGCTATATATGTTTATGGTTTCAATTATCTTCGTTCTCAATGTGCTTATGATGTAGCACCTGGAGGACTATTAGCCAGTGTATATCATTTTACGAAAATACAAGACAATGCAGATCAACCTGAAGAAATATGTATAAAGATTTTTGTATCAAGAAAAAGTCCTAAAATTCCATCTGTTTTTTGGATCTGGAAAAGTGCTGATTTTCAGGAACGAGAATCTTATGATATGTTAGGAATTTTTTATGAGAGTCATCCTCGTCTCAAACGTATATTAATGCCCGACACTTGGATTGGTTGGCCTCTACGTAAAGATTATGTTGTCCCTGATTTTTATGAGTTACAAGATGCTTATTAACATTAAAAAATATTTGTTATCGAATCAGAAACTAAAATATATATAAAATATTTAATTTAGTTTTATTTTTTTAGAATATTTTAAATAAATTTATATATTTTTGTTTTTTTATAAAGAAATAGAAAATTATTATTATTAATAAATTAATTAAATTTTAATTATATTTTATTTGTCTGTAGAAAATAGTTCAAGACACATAAATAAATTATGTGTCTTGAATTCAATAATATTCTTTATTTTTATTATCTGGCAAAAGTAAAGAAAAGATAAAAAAATTTAATTACTAAATTTTAATAACTTGTTTTTAAAAAATAAGATTAAAAGTATAATATATTTATTTTGTATGCCAAGAACCAGATTTGAACTGGTGACACAAGGATTTTCAGTCCTCTGCTCTAACCAACTGAGCTATCTCGGCTTTTTTTTTATTTAATTTATCCTAATATGAATTATAAATTTATGTCAATAAATAAATATTATTTATTTATCTTTATGAATAAATTTTTATCTAGATCGAATTAGACAATAAAAGATTAAGTTATAATTCTAGTTTCACTATATAATAAAACTAGAATTTTGATAGAAGATTCTATTTTTGGGGATAGAGGGACTTGAACCCTCACGGTCAACAAAGCCAACGGATTTTCTTTTTACTACAATTTAAATTGTTACTAGAATTAGCATGTAAAACTGGACTCTATCTTTATCCTCGTCTAATTATTAATAGATCATTTTATTGTTAAAATAATTTATTTAAATTAGAAAAATAAATTATTTTATTTTAAAATATAATTTTTTAGTAAATAAAAAAATTAATTACAATTTATTCTTCTTTCTATCAAAAAATTATTCGTTAGGATAGCTTCCATTGAGTCTCTGCACCTATCTTATTTATTAAATGAGATTTGGCTCAGGATTACCTATATTTTTTTCAGCCTAGGTTTCCCTGAATCTGAAAGCTAGCACTTAGTAAGTTTTTTTACTAAGGCTCAAATTGATTAAGTCCGTAGCGTCTACCAATTCCGCCATACCCCCTTTATTTTTATATTTTTACAAAAAACTTATTTTTTTTATATTATTTTCTTTATCATTGTAAATTTGTTGCTGTAAATAATTATAGTCTTTTTTAAATTTTTATGCAATACGCTAAATTAGAAATTTAACTAATTTAAATTTTTATTAATAAATTTTAATATATTTTTAACTTTAATTATTGCATTATTAAATTATTATAGATATAATAATGCTATAAGTTACGAAAAGTAAAAAAATTTATTAAATTACTTTACTATAAAAATTAAAGTTTGAATTATTTAATAGAGCCTGCTTAGCTCAGAGGTCAGAGCACCGCACTTGTAATGCGATGGTCATCGGTTCGACTCCGATAGCGGGCTTTTTTTATTAATGTTAATAATATTAATAAGGATAGCTTTTAGATAATTAATGTAAATAGCGTAAAATCTAATTTTTTATCGTATAAAAAATAATACTATTTTTTTTTGTTGCATTTCTTATGTTATGATATTTTCTGATTAGAAAAAAATAACAGAGAGATATAAATAAAAATATATAAATTCTTTTAATAAAAATATTTAAAAAAATATTAATATTAAATCAAAAACGTATTTTTAAATAATTTCTATTATTATTATTCTACATTTTATTGTAAAAAATTATAAAAATAAGGAGTTTTTATGTCCCGTTATCGAGGACCTCGTGTAAAGATAATAAGACGCTTAGGAGTTTTACCAGGACTAACTATCAAAACACCCCAATTAAAATCTGGTTATATTAATCCCTCTGTATCTAATAAAAAAATTTCTCAGTATCGTATTCGTCTAGAAGAAAAACAAAAATTACGTTTTCATTATGGAATAACAGAACGACAATTACTTAAATACGTTCGTATTGCTAGGAGAGCAAAAGGATCTACAGGTCAGATTTTATTACAATTACTTGAAATGCGTTTAGATAATATTATTTTTCGATTAGGTATGGCTCCTACTATTCCTGGAGCAAGGCAGTTAGTTAATCATCGGCATATTTTAGTAAATGATCATATAGTAAATATACCAAGTTATCGTTGTAAACCCCAAGATTTTATTACTATAAAAGATCGACAAAAATCTCAAAATTTAATCGCCAAAAATATGGATTTTTCTCAAAAATATAAAATACCAAATCATTTAACTCTTAATTCTTTACAAAAAAAAGGATTGGTTAACCAAGTATTAGATCGTGAATTTATCGATTTAAAAATAAATGAATTATTAGTTGTAGAATATTATTCTCGCCAAGCTTAAAGAATATTTTTTAATTCTTTTAATCAATCCAAAAATTTCATAAAATTATTAAATAAAAAATTTATTAATTTTTCCTTCTATTATACCGAAATTTAATTATTAATAAAAGTTTTATTTTTACTTCTACTTAGTTTTTCAAAAAAAATTAAAAAAAATTTGAATAGGGAAAAGAAGTAAATATTTCTCTTTTTTTCATTCAAATTTTTTATGTTAAGTAAATTCTAATTTAAATTAATAAAAGAGTATTTTTATGACTAAAAGATAGAATAAACACAATTAGAAGAAAGGAGAGAGAGGGATTCGAACCCTCGGTAAACAAAAGTCTACATAGCATTTCCAATGCTACGCCTTAGACCACTCGGCCATCTTTCCTGTATTACTCCATAATTCTAATCCACGATTTTATCGAATAGCAAGTTTTTTTAGCAGTTTCTAGTTAATCAGATTAAAAAAAATATTAAAATATTTAAATGTATATATCTAAATAAATTCAAGATAAAAATAAATATGATATTTTTCCTAAAAAATACTGTTTTTAATGAATTTATTCTCGGAGAAAGAGAATAGTAAATTTTTAATAAACTTATAATTGACTATGCCTAGATCTCAAAAAAATGATAATTTTATTGATAAAACTTTTACAATTGTTGCAGATATTTTATTGCGACTAATTCCGACTACTCAAAGGGAAAAAGAAGCTTTTACTTATTATAGAGATGGTGCGATTTGAATTTCAAACCCTAATTTTAATAAATTAATGAGGAATAGAACATAATAATATTTTATTATACGGAAGCTTACACTTAGTGAAGGTGAGTTTGGAAAAAACAATTCCTTCTGTCGTGTACCCTCGGTTGATGTAGCCTTAGATGCTTCAATTCTCTATAAATCACGGTATTAAGCAAAAGGTTTAAACTCTTTATAAATTTTATGAGTATACATATATAGAAAAGCACTACGTGTAGAAATCGACAGTACAAAAACTTCGTGAAATTTGAAATATAATCTATTTCATTATTTTTACTTACCAATAACTATATATCTAGTAATAAACATATGGTTAGGAAAACAAAAATCCATCTTATTTGTAATTCGGGTACCCACATAACCATCGGAGATTGTCGAAGTAGCTAATCTTTAGAAAATACAAAGTGTTAAGAACAAAAAAATTTTTAGGGATTACATTTCTAATAATTAATTAAAAATTTAATTTTTAGAAAATGCTCTTTATAAAAAGGATGACTAGATATTTAAAAAAAAAAAAAAGCTAGTCCCTGGTATTTTTATTATATAGGATAAGAACTTTTTTTAAAATTTCTATAGATTATTCCTTTTTTGTAAACCATACAGGAGAAGCCGTATGAGATAAAAATCTCATGTACGGTTTTGAAACGAAGCTCATTTAACTTTTGAAGTTATAGCTCATTTAACTTTTGAAGTTGTATAAACGATCGTAACGAATGTCAGCTCAATCTGAAGGAGAATATGCGGAAGCTTTACAAAATTATTATGAAGCTATGCGTTTAGAAATCGATCCTTATGATCGAAGTTATATACTATATAATATAGGTCTTATTCATACAAGTAATGGAGAACATGCCAAAGCTTTAGAATATTATTTTCAAGCATTAGAAAGAAATCCGTCCTTACCACAAGCTTTTAATAATATGGCAGTGATCTGTCATTACGTGCGACTATCAATATCATAGATTTTATTAGTAGATAACTACCACAAATGATAGAATGGAGACTATTTACATATGAATCATTAAATAATGATTTTGTATTAGCTGTAATCAAAACAATTTCATCAAAGTCCATGAAATAAATAGTTAAATTCAAAGTCTAAAAACTCTATGGATAATGGTTTAATTGAATCTGCATAAAAAGCACCGTAAAGATCAATTATTGAAAGTTTGGTCTGAAACAATAAAAAAACTGTTAACTTAAAAAAGATTCACTTATGTAATAATGTTGATTCAATCATCTATTAAACAGCGGTGTAGTATCAGATCCTAAAGAGATAAAGTATTTTTAATAAATTATTATTAAATATTAGAAAAATCTATATTAAATTAAGATAGTTACCATTAAAAAAGAACAATTTTGTTATTAGATAAAAAAAATAATTTTTTTCTTGGTAGGATAAAAGATAGAAATAGGATAAAAATAAAAGTTATACTTCTTTATTCAAATTCTAGTTTAAAACTTATTTTATTAACTATTTTTTCAATTTAAATTTATCACAGAATTAATAAATATCGAATATTAATAATTTTATTTATTCTTTTTCTAATCAGATAAATTGTATGTGAATAAGTAATTAATTGAGCCGTATGAGATAGGAAACTCTCAAGTACGGTTCTAAGGGAAGGATCTTTTTACCTATCCCGACCGAGGAGAACAAGCTATTCAACAGGAAGATTCAGAAACATCGGAAGCTTGGTTTAACCAAGCAGCAGATTACTGGAAACAAGCCATATCACTGGCTCCAAGCAATTATATCGAAGCACAAAATTGGTTAAAAATAACAGGACGTTTTGAATAAGAAAAAGCTAGACTGGAAAAACAATAACTAAATGTAGTTTTATATTAATCTAATTAAAAAATTAATTGAAATTATTATGGTCCATTAGGCACCTTAAAGATGTGTCATAATAAATTTGAATACCTACCCTAGGTAACTTCTGTATTAAAGTTGCTCCAGTTTTAGACTGAAAAGAAGAGAAAAAAGTTATACATCAAATATCTCTCAGAAGTTTACTATTCATTATTGGTAGGTTTTTCCTATGCCTCGTCTGAAAAGAGGAGAACTTTGATGACTATTCGTTCACCGGAACCAGAAGTCAAGATTATGGTGGAAAAGGATCCTGTAAAAACTTCTTTCGAAAAATGGGCTAAACCAGGTCATTTTTCAAGAACTTTAGCTAAGGGTCCTAATACTACGACCTGGATTTGGAACTTACATGCTGATGCCCATGACTTTGATAGTCATACAAATGATTTGGAAGAAATTTCTCGTAAAGTATTTAGTGCTCATTTTGGTCAATTAGCAGTTATTTTTATTTGGCTAAGTGGTATGTATTTTCATGGAGCTCGTTTTTCTAATTATGAAGCATGGCTAAGTGATCCTATTCACATTAAACCTAGCGCTCAAGTTGTTTGGCCAATAGTAGGTCAAGAAATTTTGAATGGAGATGTAGGTGGAGGTTTTCAAGGTATACAAATAACCTCTGGTTTTTTTCAACTTTGGCGAGCATCTGGAATAACTAATGAATTACAACTTTATTCTACTGCGATTGGTGGTTTGGTTTTTGCAGCGTTAATGCTTTTTGCTGGGTGGTTTCATTATCATAAAGCTGCTCCTAAATTAGCTTGGTTTCAAAATGTAGAATCTATGTTAAACCATCATTTAGCTGGATTATTGGGATTAGGATCCTTATCTTGGGCAGGACACCAAGTACATGTTTCTTTACCTATAAATCGACTTTTAGATGCTGGGGTAGATCCTAAAGAAATACCACTTCCTCATGAATTTATTTTAAATCGTGATCTTTTAGCTCAACTTTATCCAAGTTTTTCTAAAGGATTAACTCCATTTTTTACTTTAAATTGGTCAGAATATTCAGATTTTTTAACTTTTCGTGGAGGATTAAATCCAGTTACTGGAGGTTTATGGTTAACTGATACAGTACATCATCATTTAGCTATTGCAGTTCTTTTTTTGGTAGCTGGCCATATGTATAGAACTAACTTCGGAATTGGACATAGTATAAAAGAAATATTGGAAGCTCACAAAGGTCCATTTACAGGTGAAGGTCATAAAGGACTTTATGAAATTCTAACTACTTCATGGCATGCCCAATTAGCCTTAAATTTAGCCTTGTTAGGTTCTTTAACTATTATAGTAGCTCATCATATGTATTCCATGCCCCCTTATCCATATCTAGCTACTGATTATGCTACTCAACTTTCTTTATTTACGCATCATATGTGGATTGGTGGTTTTCTTATAGTTGGAGCTGCTGCACATGCAGCTATTTTTATGGTAAGAGATTATGATCCAACAACACAATATAATAATCTATTAGATCGTGTTCTTAGACACCGTGATGCAATAATATCACATCTTAATTGGGTATGTATCTTTTTAGGTTTTCATAGTTTTGGATTGTATATTCATAATGATACTATGAGTGCTTTAGGACGTCCTCAAGATATGTTTTCAGATACTGCAATACAATTACAACCTGTTTTTGCTCAATGGATACAAAATACTCATGCTTTAGCACCTAGTTTAACAGCTCCTAATGCAACAGCAAGTACTAGTTTAACTTGGGGAGGTGGCGAATTAGTTGCAGTGGGTGGAAAAGTTGCTTTATTACCAATTCCATTAGGAACGGCAGACTTTTTGGTACATCATATTCATGCTTTTACTATTCATGTAACTGTTTTAATTTCACTAAAAGGTGTTTTGTTTGCTCGTAGTTCCCGTTTAATACCTGATAAAGCCAATCTCGGTTTTCGATTTCCATGCGACGGACCTGGAAGAGGCGGAACATGCCAAGTATCAGCTTGGGATCATGTTTTTTTAGGTTTATTTTGGATGTACAATGCAATTTCAGTAGTTATTTTTCATTTTAGTTGGAAAATGCAATCTGATGTTTGGGGTAGTATAAGTGATAAGGGAATAGTCACTCATATTACGGGAGGAAATTTTGCACAAAGCTCAATTACTATCAATGGATGGCTTCGTGATTTTCTATGGGCACAAGCATCTCAAGTAATTCAATCTTATGGTTCTTCATTATCTGCGTATGGTCTTTTATTTTTGGGTGCACATTTTGTTTGGGCTTTTAGTTTAATGTTCTTATTTAGTGGTCGTGGATATTGGCAAGAACTTATCGAATCTATTGTTCGGGCTCATAACAAATTAAAAGTTGCTCCTGCTATTCAGCCCAGAGCCTTGAGTATTGTACAAGGCCGTGCTGTAGGAGTAGCTCATTACCTTCTGGGTGGGATTGCCACAACATGGGCATTCTTCCTAGCAAGAATTATTGCAGTAGGATAATGGCTAGGAGGATTTGAAAAGCATTATGGCATCAAGATTTCCAAAATTTAGCCAGGGCCTATCTCAAGACCCAACTACTCGTCGTATTTGGTTCGGTATTGCTACCGCACATGATTTCGAAAGTCATGATGATATGACTGAAGAACGTCTTTATCAAAAAATTTTCGCTTCTCATTTTGGTCAGTTAGCAATTATATTTTTATGGACCTCTGGTAATTTATTTCATGTAGCTTGGCAAGGTAATTTCGAAGCGTGGGTACAAGATCCTTTACATGTACGACCAATTGCCCATGCAATTTGGGATCCGCATTTCGGTCAACCAGCTGTCGAAGCATTTACTCGCGGCGGAGCTTCTGGTCCAGTTAATATAGCTTATTCCGGTGTATATCAATGGTGGTATACAATTGGTTTACGTAATAATCAAGATCTTTATACTGGAGCTATTTTTTTATTATTTGTTTCCGCTCTTTCTTTAATAGCAGGTTGGTTACATTTACAACCAAAATGGAAACCAAGTGTTTCTTGGTTCAAAAATGCGGAATCTCGTCTTAATCATCATTTATCAGGACTTTTTGGGGTAAGCTCTTTGGCTTGGACCGGACATTTAGTTCATGTAGCTATTCCTGAATCAAGAGGTGAACACGTAAGATGGAATAATTTATTAACAGCATTACCCCATCCTCAAGGTTTAGCACCTTTTTTTGCGGGGCAGTGGAATGTTTATGCTCAGAATCCTGATTCAAGTAGTCATTTATTTGGTACTTCCGAAGGATCAGGTACTGCTATTTTAACTTTTCTGGGAGGATTTCACCCACAAACACAAAGTTTATGGTTAACTGATATGGCTCATCATCATTTGGCTATCGCAGTTATTTTTATTATAGCTGGTCATATGTATAGAACCAATTTTGGAATTGGTCATAGTATAAAAGAAATTTTAGAAGCACATACCCCTCCGGGCGGAAGATTGGGCCGTGGACATAAAGGCCTTTATGACACAATTAATAACTCTCTTCATTTTCAATTAGGTCTTGCTTTAGCTTCTTTAGGAGTTATTACTTCGTTGGTAGCTCAACATATGTATTCTTTACCTCCATATGCTTTTCTAGCACAAGACTTTACTACTCAAGCTGCATTATATACTCATCATCAATATATTGCTGGATTTATAATGACAGGTGCTTTTGCTCATGGAGCTATTTTCTTTATCAGAGATTATAATCCAGAACAAAATAAAGATAATGTATTAGCAAGAATGTTAGAACATAAAGAAGCTATTATATCACATTTAAGTTGGGCTAGTCTATTCTTGGGTTTTCATACTTTGGGACTTTATGTTCATAATGATGTTATGCTCGCTTTTGGTACTCCAGAAAAACAGATTTTAATTGAACCCGTATTTGCTCAATGGATACAATCTGCTCATGGTAAAGCTTTATATGGTTTTGATGTACTTTTATCATCAGCAGATAGTCCAGCTTTTAATTCTGGACAAACTCTATGGTTACCAGGTTGGTTAGATGCTATTAATAATAATAGTAATTCATTATTTTTAACAATTGGTCCTGGAGACTTTTTAGTTCATCATGCTATTGCTTTAGGTTCACATACAACTACATTAATCTTGGTTAAAGGTGCTTTAGATGCACGTGGATCTAAATTAATGCCAGATAAAAAAGAATTTGGTTATAGTTTTCCTTGTGATGGTCCAGGACGAGGTGGTACTTGTGATATATCAGCCTGGGATGCTTTTTATTTAGCCGTTTTTTGGATGTTAAATACTATTGGATGGGTTACTTTCTATTGGCATTGGAAACATATTACTTTATGGCAAGGAAACGTAGCTCAATTTAATGAATCTTCTACTTATTTAATGGGATGGTTAAGAGATTACTTATGGTTAAACTCTTCACAACTTATTAATGGATATAATCCTTTTGGTATGAATAGTTTGTCTGTTTGGGCATGGATGTTTTTATTTGGACATCTTGTTTGGGCCACTGGATTTATGTTTCTTATTTCTTGGCGTGGATATTGGCAAGAACTTATTGAGACTCTAGCTTGGGCTCATGAACGCACACCCCTAGCTAATTTAGTTCGCTGGAAAGATAAACCAGTAGCTCTTTCTATTGTTCAAGCAAGATTAGTCGGTTTAGCTCATTTCTCGGTAGGTTATATATTTACTTATGCTGCTTTTCCAATTGCTTCTACTTCGGGTAAATTTGGCTAATAATTATTTTTCTTTATATAGAATGAATAAAAATTATCAAATGAAATCTACTTTTAGTTTAAACCTAAAAGTAGATTTCATTTGATATAACAAAATAACAAAAAGAAAAGAAATTAAAAAATTTAAATAATTTTTTATTTTCTTTTCTTTAACCAAAATAAATATTTTAATAACTAAAAAAAATTATGGCAAAAAAAAGTCTTATTGAAAGGGAACGGAAAAAACAAAAATTAGAAAAAAAATACCAAAATTTTCGTCAAACTATAAAAAAAAAGATGAAAGAAACTTCATCATTAAATGAAAGATGGGAATTTCAAAAAAAATTACAATCTTTACCGCGTAATAGTGCACCTACTAGACTTCATCGTCGTTGTTTTTTGACCGGAAGGCCAAGAGCAAATTATCGGGATTTTGGTTTATCTAGACATGTACTTCGTGAAATGGCTCATGGATGTTTTTTACCCGGAGTAACTAAATCGAGTTGGTAAAAAGAAATTAAGAAAATATGATAAAAAATATAATTAGAAATCCTCTTTGATCTAATCAGAGAGGATTAATAATACTAATAGTTGTTTGATCAATAAGAAATATGTTATTATTATGTAACGCGGGGTAGAGCAGCCTGGTAGCTCGCAAGGCTCATAACCTTGAGGCCACGGGTTCAAATCCCGTCTCCGCTAAGTTTATAAAATTGAAGATTAGAAATATAAATTATGCGAAGTAACTAAGAATTTATAAAAAGTAATAACTCAAATTATATATTTCAATAAATACTTATTCTTTCTATTTATTCCTGTTTTTATTTGTCCATTGTTAACTATAGGCGGGTAGCGGGAATCGAACCCGCATATTCTCCTTGGCAAGGAGGAATTTTACCATTAAACCATACCCGCATTTTACTTTCACTATATATATATATTCTTTTATTAAGATAGTCAATTATTGTTTTTAAATTTTTTTAATTATTTATTAGGATTATAAAATAAAAGCCCTCCCTGTAGAAATTTATTTTATACCGCAGGACTTGTATAAAATACCTTTTGGAACTTATAATATAATGTCTATCAAGGGAGGGGCAATAAAAACTATAATTTAAATAGAATTTTAAGATATAAAAGAATTAAGGATACCAACCGTAAAAACCAATCCAATCCATAATGAAGCACCTGAAAATACAACATTTTTACTACTCGACCAACCATCAGGAGAGGCAAGCACAACAGGTACACCAATTACTAAAAGAAAGGAAATAGCAATTAATGCAAACACAGCCAACTGGAAAGCAATAGTCATGGTTGTGATTCTCCGAGTTCGAAAAATAAAATAAGTTATACCATTTGATCCGTTTCTAGTAATCATTTAATTACTGAGCCAAAAAAAATTTTATTATTATAATTAATGGCCTTGCTTTTTTTTCGTATCTAATTTATAACCTAAAAGAAATAAATTAAATTGTTTGGAGAGATGGCTGAGCGGTTTATAGCTCCGGTCTTGAAAACCGGCATAGTTTCTTAAAACTATCGAGGGTTCGAATCCCTCTCTCTCCTTTTTTAATTTTTCAAATAATTTTTTTTATATTATTAAAAATTAAAATGACTCGGTCAAAAAAGCCGAGTCATTTTAATTTTTTTGGAAAAATCAAATTTTTATATTTTTTTATTAGTTAAGTGGTGTCATAGAAAGAACAGGTTCGAAATCACGATCAATTCCTTTCTCAAATCCTGCTGCAGCTGCACGTGCTCTTCCTGCATGCCATAAATGACCTACGAAAAAAAAGAAACCTAGTACAAAATGAGAAGTGGATAACCAACTTCGTGGAGAAACATAATTTACCGCATTAATTTCAGTAGCTACACCACCTACAGAATTTAAAGAACCTAATGGAGCATGAGTCATATATTCTGCAGAACGCCGTTCTTGCCAAGGTTGTATATCCTTCTTTAATTTACTCAAATCTAAACCATTAGGACCTCTTAAGGGTTCTAACCATGGAGCACGAAGATCCCAAAAACGCATGGTTTCTCCTCCGAAAATAATTTCTCCAGTAGGAGAACGCATAAGGTATTTACCTAAACCAGTAGGTCCTTGAGCAGAACCTACATTGGCTCCAAGACGTTGATCTCTAACCAAGAAAGTAAAAGCTTGAGCCTGAGAAGCTTCTGGGCCGGTAGGACCATAAAATTCACTTGGATAAGCTGTATTATTGAACCAAACAAAGCAACAAGCAGTAAAACCAAAAATTGCAACAGCAGCTAGACTGTAAGATAAATATGCTTCTCCAGACCATACAAGAGCACGACGCGCCCATGCAAATGGTTTGGTCAAGATATGCCATATTCCACCAAAAATACAAATAGAACCTAACCAGACATGTCCTCCAATAATATCTTCTAAATTATCTACACTAACAATCCAGCCTTCTCCACCAAAAGGTGATTTAAGTAGATAACCAAATATAACACTTGGATTAAGGGTTAGATTTGTAATTTTTCTTACATCTCCACCTCCAGGAGCCCAAGTATCGTACACACCTCCAAAATATAAAGCTTTGAATACTAAGAGAAAAGCGCCAGCACCTAATAAAATCAAATGAATACCTAAAATAGTAGTCATTTTATTTTTATCTTTCCATACATAACCAAAAAATGGAAAAGATTCTTCTAAAGTTTCTGGTCCAATAAGTGCATGATAAATACCTCCAAAACCTAAAACTGCTGAAGAAATTAAGTGAAGTACTCCAGATACAAAATATGGGAAAGTATCTACAACTTCTCCACCAGGACCTACTCCCCATCCTAAAGTGGCTAAATGAGGAAGTAAAATTAGTCCTTGTTCATACATAGGCTTTTCTGGTACAAAATGAGCAACTTCAAATAAATTCATTGCACCAGCCCAGAATACAATTAATCCAGCATGAGCTACATGAGCGCCAAGTAATTTACCGGAAAGATTAATAAGTCTAGCATTACCGGCCCACCAAGCAAAACCAGTGGTTTCTTGATCACGACCACCTAAAGACAAGGTTCCATTAAAGAGCGTTTCCACGGGGTAGAACCTCCTCTGGGAATACAAGATTTTCATGAGGCTGATCTTGAGCTGCCATCCAAGCACGAATACCTTCATTTAAAAGAATATTTTTAGTATAAAAAGTTTCAAATTCAGGATCTTCTGCTGCACGGATTTCTTGAGAAACAAAGTCATAGGCTCGTAAATTTAAAGCTAAGCCAACTACTCCAATTGCACTCATCCATAAACCAGTAACTGGTACGAATAACATAAAGAAATGTAACCACCGTTTATTAGAAAAAGCAACACCAAAAATTTGGGACCAGAAGCGATTAGCTGTAACCATAGAATAAGTTTCTTCAGATTGAGTTGGATTAAAGGCACGGAATGTGTTTGCGCCATCACCATCTTCAAATAAAGTATTTTCTACGGTTGCACCATGAATAGCACATAAAAGTGCAGCTCCAAGTACTCCAGCAACTCCCATCATATGAAATGGATTCAAAGTCCAGTTATGAAAACCTTGAAAAAATAAAATGAATCTAAAAATAGCTGCTACACCAAAACTAGGTGCAAAAAACCAACCGGATTGACCTAAAGGATAGATTAAAAATACAGAAACAAAAACAGCAATTGGACCAGAAAAAGCAATTGCGTTATAAGGACGCAGTTGTACAGATCTAGCAAGTTCGAATTGTCGCAACATAAAACCTATTAAGCCAAAAGAACCATGAAGTGCAATAAAGGTCCATAAACCGCCTAATTGACACCAACGAGTAAAATCTCCTTGTGCTTCGGGACCCCATAATAATAATAAAGAATGTGCTAAACTATTGGCAGGGGTAGAAACTGCAGCAGTTAGAAAGTTACAACCTTCCAAATAAGAACTAGCTAACCCATGAGTATACCACGAAGTAACAAAAGTTGTACCTGTAAACCACCCACCTAAAGAAAAATAGGCACATGGAAAAAGTAATAAACCAGACCAACCCACAAATACGAAACGGTCTCTTCTTAGCCAGTCATCCATACTATCGAATAAACCTTTTGGTTCTTTGGAAGACTTTCCAATGGCTATAGTCATAGTGATTCTCCTATTCAACTATTTTGATCAGTTTTAAGCACCTTAAATAAAAAATATATTTATACAAAATTTATATTTTTTTAACAAACCCTTTTATTTTTTTTTAACAATTTTCTTATTACAGAAATTTTTCTAATTATATATAGTTATTTTAGTTAAAAGAATCTAATATACAAATTATATTTAATTAGTTACTTTAAAATAAATTTAACTAATTAAATATAATTTAAAAGTAGGTAAGCTTTTCTTTTCTTTTTAATTTCTTTTATTTTAATTCAATATTAATTTTTATTTCACTATTTTTTAGTAAAATTTATTATCTATTATAAGAGTAGCCAAATTGTTTAAAATAAAAATCATCAAGTCTACTAATAATATTATTTAAAATTTAATTTAATTTCTTTTTTCTATTCTAAATATTATTAATTCAAATATAATTATAATATTTTTTTTTATATAAAATATTATAATTACATTTAAATTAATAATTTATGATTAATCTAGTAAATATATTCTATTAAGTATACTATTAATTATTATAAAAGATAATTATTTAGTTAATATAGCTCTTAACATTTTTAATTATTCTTATTTCTATAATATTTATATATTTTTTATATTTTATTTATCAAATTTTGTTCAATATTTTCCTTTTTTTTTTTATCTACATTAATATAAACTAGAAAAAAAGAACTGTAGCCTTTTTCATATTATTTCTTTTTTTAATCCAAATTTTTTCATTTAATTTTATTGCATATAAAAAAATTTTAATTGTATAAGCCCTTTATCGGATTTGAACCGATGACTTACGCCTTACCATGGCGTTACTCTACCACTGAGTTAAAAAGGCAATTTGATGACTCATTCTAGAATAATATATAAACATATTGTGCAACAAAAAAAATATAATTGTCAACTAAAATTTTATTACTAGAAAAAAACCAGCAAAAATAATCGATCGTTTGATCATAAATATTTTTAGGTTTTCTTTGCTATAAAAGATAGCCATCTTTTAAAATAATAATTTAATTAGCTATCAAATTGGCTTCTTCTTGATCATGTAATAATAATTGTAGTAATTTTATTATCTTCTAAGTAACCTTTTAACCATTTTATCGTAATTCTCGATCCAATTCTACAAAAGGTTTATCCAATAAAAGAAAATCAGATTAAAATCAGGTTTAATTATAAGTAAGGGCCAAACGTTGTTTTTGTCCTCTTGATAATTGTACTTGATATTGAATGAAAAAATATATCTAAAATTGAAGACAAGTCAATAGATTATTCAATAGATTATTTATTTTTTTTTAATTTTATGAAAATTCAAAATTTGGATTGAACAAAAATAAAATGAATTGAAAAAAATATTAATAAAAAAATATTAATAGAGTAAAAAAACATACTATTGACAGTAAATAAGAAATTAAGTAACATAAGGATGAGGATTAAGCCCCCATCGTCTAGTGGCCTAGGACACCTCTCTTTCAAGGAGGCGACGGGGATTCGAATTCCCCTGGGGGTACAATAAAAAAGTCCCTTAAAATATTTAATAAATTTTCCAAACTTTTTTATATTAATTTCATTTCAAAATAAAAGAAGATAAGAAAAAAATAATAATTTAAAAATTTTCTCTTCTTCTTTTTCCGGGTCGATGCTCGAGCGGTTAATGGGGACGGACTGTAAATCCGCTGGCAATGCCTACGCTGGTTCAAATCCAGCTCGACCCAATTTTAAATTTTCTTATAATATATTTTTTTATCGAAACAATATTTAGTACATTATAAATTTTACATATATTTTTCTAATGGATAAATATAAATTTGATGGGATTGTAGTTCAATCGGTTAGAGCACCGCCCTGTCAAGGCGGAAGTTGCGGGTTCGAGCCCCGTCAATCCCGATACATTTGATTAATTTGAATTAAAACATTAAATAAAAAAATATGAAAATTTTTTTAATTAAATTTTAAAAAAATTATTTATTTTTTATTTTATTTTTATATAGAATATTGTATTAAATAAAAAAAATACTAATAAAAATAGAAATTATTTTTTATTAGTATTTTTTTTTTTATTTATTTAATTTAAATAATTATTTTTAAAAATATTTTTAATTTTTTATTAACAATTAAATAAATTAAGTTTTATTTTTTTATATCAGTTTTAGTTATATTAATAAAGTTTTCAATTTCATTCTGAAAAAGCCATCTATTTTTCAATAATATTTGGGTCATTTTATTTAATAAAACCCTATGAGTTAAAAAGAAATTTAATAAATATTGATAAATTTCTAAAAGGGTATTATAAATGAAAGAATCGTTAAATAATAAACTATTTACTTTTAACCATCTCTGTTGGTTATCTAATAATTTGAATTGAGTTAAAATTTCTCGTGGATTTTCGATTAACCAACGTTGATAAAGATATACAGGAGTAAATAGTTGCGGACGTTCCAATTGAACACCAATTCCTTCAATGCGCTTAAAAGTCTCAATATTGTTTTTTTCAAGAAAAGGTAATTGATTCCACCAATTAGTGGATAAATCATTCATAGAATCTCGGCCATACCCACGACGAAGAAAAAATTGTTTAATTTTCTGACTCGAACGAGATTTTTCGCGTTCTCTTCTTGCACCATAAGTAACATAAAGTCTTCTTAGCATTTCCTCATCTATAAATAAAATTTGACGTGAAAAAGTAAAATGACGAATTTGAAATAATAAACCAGTAGGATCCCAAAGAAAGCGTCCTCCCATAAATAGCATAGGTTTGTTAGATAATTGATATTCCATGCAATATTGCGTAGATAATTGAGAAAATCCCAATATGACAAACTGCTCTTCTAATAAAATGTTTTTCAATTGAGATTCTAATTCTTGTACATTTCTTCGTCTTATTCGAGATAGAATCCTTTCATAAGGAAGTTGTTCTTTTGTTCTGTGTCGTGTAATTTCACAAAAATAAGAATTTTCTTGTGAACCATTAAAGCTTTTTTCTTCTTTTTTTCTTGAAAGCCCCAAATCATGTGTAACTTCAAACTCATTGGGTCTTTTTATCCAATTGAATAGATTACTACGAATAAAATTGAGACGTGATATTTTAGGGGCCCAATTTATATTACTCGTTAATTGATATAGTTTTTTCTTATAATTGTAAGGAATTGCTTGTTTCGATAATTTATTTCTAATATTTTTATCAACTATCGAAAAAAGTCCTTTTTTTATCATATATAAAGGATTTTTTGTTTGAAACTGAACAGATAATTTCATTTCTTTATCAATATTATTTTTATTAAATGTTTCTAGCCATGGAAATTCTATTAAAAGACTTTCTAAAATACCACAAGCTAGATAAAAATCATTTTCAGCATATCTATCAAGAGAAATAAAATTATCTGGCTTATTTTTTAATATGAACCAAGAATCTCGGGCTGCTAATCCAGCTAAGCAACCTAAAATATGAGGTAATATTGTAAATTCTTTTATAGTTGATTCAATAATAGAAGGTTCTAAATACCATTTAGATAAATAATAAAATTTTTTTTTCCATAAATCATTACCAATATATAATGGATTTCTAGAATAATTTTTTATAAATATATTTTGTATAATAACTTTTCCGACTTTATAAAAAAGTATTCCATAATTTTGCGTAAAGTTTATTTTATTATTTATATATGTAGAACCTAAAGTTTGTTTATGAAAAGCTAATTTTATAGTATTTTTATAAATAATAGATTGATTTTGAGTAATATTAATTAATAGAATTTCATTAATAAGTGCTGCTAAATCTCGTGCATTATAACCTATAGTTCTATATCCAAATTCATTAAGACAAGACTTTTTATTTTTTAAATAAAAATATTTATTATGTTTGCTACATAATAAAATAGATAATTTTTCTTTTCTTTGTAAAAGATTAAGCGTCCGAATATTTATTAATCGGTCTAATCTATTTGGAGAAATTAAAGCAGGATCCACCTTTTTGGGAAGATGAGTCGAACCAATAATAACTATATTTCTTGTATCTTTTTTAATAAAATTAGTTTGAAAATATTTCAATAAAATGCCAAGTAAAAAAGTTGGATCCGATTCTACGTTTTGCGTCGAACGATTTACATTTAGTTCATGAATATTTTGAATCCATATTATACAAGGAGACATTTTTTCTGCTAATTCTAAAATAAGATTTAATCTTCGCAAACTTTCCATTAAAATGTTCATCCAACTTTCAGTTAAAATATCAGGTTTATTATATAAAAGTTTATTTATAGATATTTTTATTAAAGGAACAAAAGAATCTGTTGCTATATTTTTTATCAAATAGGATCGTCCAGTTTCTAAAGAACCTATTAGTAAAATGCCTTTTGAAGAAAATAATCTTAATTCCAATGGAATAGGCTTTTTATGAAAATTATTAAAAGTCAATTTTGAAGTATCAGCTTGCCATAACATTTGTGAAGATGTTATTTTTCGCCAAAGAGATAAAAAAATTAAATTTTCTGCTAAGTAAAATTGATGAAAAGGATAATTAACTAAATTTTTTTGATAATTTTCAGTTAAATGTTCCAAATAATTCAGTTTTTGTTGTTTAGTAATTTGATAATTAAATTTAGGATCTGTATAATAGTTAGTAGAAGTAAAATTCGATATATATTGATTAATATTTCTCTCGATTATTAGAGATTGAACCAATAATTTACGTTCTCTTCGAGAAAGATCCAATCCTTTATTATTAATTAGCCATTTGGTCAATTTTTGTTTTGTAAATAAATAAAATTTTATGTTTTTTATATAATGTTTTAAGTTTCTCAAAAAATGCATTAATAAATTTTCTGATTTAATAAATTGTATTAAATTACGATTAATTAAATTATCTATATATATTCCACGTGAAGAATCTATTAAATATCGAATTATCTCGAAATATCTCCATAATTCAAAACAATCTGAACCTAATAGAGTAGAAAAATATTTTTGATAGATTGAGTAACTAAAGATAATTAAACTTATAGCTACTATGTATTGGTTATTCCATGCATTTATTAACTTCAGATCTGACCATGACCAGGTAATCTTTGGAGTTTTTCGTTGATTATTAATTTCCTTTAATAAACGTAAATTCAAATTTACAGATAAATTACCAACAATTTGCCTTTTTAAAATGAATGATAAATTTATTAACAATTTATATAAATTTTTCTGTATATTTTGGATATTAATTATTAAAGTATAATTAAATTGATCATTGATATTTAATAATATTTCTGAAAAAAAATTTAAAACGATATTTTGACAATATTTCCACCATTCAAAAGTAAAAAACCATAGTATATATTTCTTGAATAAAATCCATTTTATGAAAAAACTGGATGTTCTAAATATTTTATATATTTTCGTTTCTTGAATTAATTTAATCGAATCTTCCGAAATAAATTGTACAATACTTTTATTATTTTTATATGGCTCTCTTTTACTATTAATAGATTCATTCGAAATAATCCATATTATTTTTTTTTCCAATTTGGGTTTTGTAAATAATTTATTATTCCAATTAAGTATTTTATTATTCTTATTTTTTATTTCTATAAAAAATTCAGAAAGTACATAATTCTGAAAAAATTGAATTTGATTAAAATAATAATTTGATTTTAATAATTTTCTAATATATATTTTTTTAGTATCTAAATCTAAACTTTTTTTATTCAAATCGGATATTTTAAAATAGAATTGATAATACTCAGTTATTTTGAATTCTATTTGTTGTTTTAAAGTTAATCGATTTATGGTTAAAATATCAAAAAAAGTTTTTTTTTTTTCATAAAAAAAAGGATTAATTCGAACTAATGAATTTAACAATTTATTTAAATTATTATTATAAACAAATATTAATTTTTGATCATTAATTTTCTTTAAATATTCAGATAATAAGCTTTTAGATGCTTGGAATTTAATAATTAAATCTATATTTGTTTTTTTATAAAAATAATTTAATTTATTAATGGATAAAAATTCTTTTTTTTTCAGAGATAAGGAAGGAAAAGATTTTATTAATTGTTTATATGTCAAATTATTTTTTTTATCTTTTTCTATATAAAAAAACAGTTTTTTTTTAGAATATAATTTAGGATAATGCAAAAAATTCAATAATTTTAACGTATCTGTTTCAAAAATTTGAAAATTTAGTAAATTTTTATTAGAAGTTTTTATGAAACTAAAATAAATTTCTTGATTTTGCCATATTGGAAAGAAAAAGGTATTATTAAATTTTTCTATACAAATCTTATTATTATTTTTTTCATGAAAATAACTAATAAAAAATTTACTAATCGATATTTTATCAAAATATAATTGTGTTATTAATATATTGTTAATATCAAAACTTATTTTTTGCGATAAATTATTTTTATTTAAAATAATATTTTTTGAAAAATTATTTTGAACAATTTTAAATTTTGAATAAAATTTTAATAAATTTGAAATTTTATAGAAAATTATATTAAATCTTTTAAAAAGAATATTTATAAAAGTTTCATTAAATATATAAATATTTTTTTTATTTAATTTCTTAGACCATCTAATTATGGAATTTCTATTGCTAGAAAAATCTATTTTATTAGACGTTACTGTTAGAAGTTGGTGTTGAAAAACAAAATATTTTAAAAATTCTTTTGATTCTTTTTTTTTATCAATCAATTTATATAAATTTAAATTCCAAGTAATATATTTTTTTTTTATACTATTATAATAAAAATAATTTTCTTTTTCTTTTTTCCAATCTAATAAATTTTTATTAATTATACTTTTTATTATAATTTTCAAATTTCTATTATTCAATTGAGGAAAAAAAAAGTTATTAATTAAAAATAAACTAGTTACAGATTCATTTAAATTTTTATAAATATTATTATAATTTTTTGTAATTTTAATATAAAATTCTGTAAAAGAATTATAAAATTTAATTTTTTTTTTTAAATAACTCTGTATCAAATCTTTATTTTTTATTTGATAATCTTTATAATTATTTTGATTCGATAATAGGGTTTTTTTTAATTTATAAGCAACTTGAAAATTAGAATCAATATTATAATCAATAGTTTGAATATAATTCATATTAGATTTAATTATTAATAAATTTAGTTGATCTAAAAAGTTAACTAAATTTATATACTTCTTAAATTGAAATATTAATTTTTTATTAAACTTACTAATATTATTGTATTTGTGAAAATTAAATCTTAATAAATGAAAACTATTTGAAGAATAGTTTGAACTTGTCAATATAACTAATTTTGATTTATTTATATTATATTGATTTTCCTGAATTATTTTATAAGCATAATCTAAAGAAATAAGTAAATTAAGTTTTTTATAATTTTTTTTTATTTTAAAAAAAATGACCAATCTATTATTATCTGATTTTAGAAAAGGTCTAAGAAAAAAAAAGTGCCGTTTTTCTTTAGTTATTTTAAAATTTTTTATATACTTGCTAGTAGTAAAAAAAGCCATATTCAGTTCATCAATAGATAATATATTTAAAAAAGAATTATAAATAGATTTTGAAATTTTTTTTATTTCAATCTTTTTATCTTTTAAAAATATATTATCTAATTTTTTTTTTACGAAAAGAAATTCAAAAATATTTTTATTAAAATTTAAAAATTTTGGTTCAATTAAACTTAAAGTTAATTTTTTCTTCTTTTTATATTTCAAAGATTGATCAATTATTTTATAATTTTTTATAGATCTATTATAATTTTTTTTTAACTTATTAGATATTTTTATTTTATATAAAATATACTTTGAAAATTTATATAAAATGTCTGATAAAATTTTTTCTATGTCGGTAAAATTTTGTTCATTTTTTTCTAAAGCATTTGACCGAAAAAGCTTTATGTTTAAGTTATTTTTAATAATATTTAATTGTTGTTGATCCTTTTCACAATAAAACAAATAATTTTTATATAATTGCCATATATAAAATTCAGCATAATTTTGAAAAAAAAACCATTCTTTTTTTTTCATAAAAATATAAGATTTTGCAATAATTTGATCAGATTCACCCCAACTTTTAAGATTATTAAATATTTTTTTTTCATAAGTCAATGGAATATAAAAAAAATATTTATTATTATTAAATTCACTTATTGGATTTAAATTATTTAATTTTAAAGTATTTTTTATTTCAAAAATTAATTTTTCACAAAAAGATGAAAATATTTGAAGAACTAAAGTATCTTCTAATATTTTTTTATGTTCCTTCGATTTTATTTTTTTCCCAAAATCCTTTGAAAAAATAAAATTAAATTTATATTCCCAATTATAATTTTGACAAATTATATTATCAATATAGAATTCAAAAAAATATTTTAAATCGTTCGTATTTTTTGTTTTTAATAAAGCATCAATTTTGTTTATAGAACTTGAATCTACTTTCCAACTAGGAAGAATTTGTTCTACAATCCAAAATTTCCACCATTCTGAATCCCAAGAACAAATTTGATCATCTACAGGTAAACTATAAATTTTTCTCTCGAAATTCTCCTTAATAATTGAATATTTTTTTTTGTTTTTTTCTCTCAAATTGTACAAATTAAAAGGAGAAAAAAAGTGAGGTGAAGAAATATAAATTGAAGATTCTTCTGATACTTTTTCTTTATATCCATAAGAGTTTATAGGCCCGTGGACCATTTTGACTAAATTCAAATATTTTTTTTCAATAATATTTTTATTATTTAAGCGATATAAGAATATCGATAATATAAGTAACAAAAAAGCATTTAATATTACACTTTTATTGGTTCTTGAACCATGTAAATCACGTAAAATTAATGAACCAATAATTCGGAAGTCGAAAATTTTAATAAAATTTTCTTTATTAAGAAAAATTTTAGTTAATAATTTGATTAATTTTGATCTTGTCCATGAATTAAAAAGATATTGAGGGTTTTTTATTTCTTCCAATTCTACTTTTTTGTATAAGTATTTGTTTTTTGATAATTTTTGTTTCATTTTTTTTTTACAGCAATTAGATAAAACTTTCTAATAAATAAATTTTTTTATAGGGAAACTTTGACTAAATAACTTTGAAATTTAAACTTCTTTTAATATTAGTTTAACTTCTTTTAATATTACTTTATGACAAAAAAATTATGAGACATAATAACAGTTTTTTAGTAATATCCAATATTTCTAATATAAGAAGAAATTTCTTAATATTTTAAGTGAATTTTCATCTTAATATTTTTTAATTTTATTTAATATCTTTAGGTTATCCTATTTATAATGACACAAAGATAAGGTTTCGTCAACTAATAAAAATTAATTTAATTTTTATAATTATTTATTAACTAATATAAAAAAATAATTTATTTAATTTCATTTAAATGGGCGAACGACGGGAATTGAACCCGCGAATGGTGGATTCACAATCCACTGCCTTAATCCACTTGGCTACGTCCGCCCTGCTTTCAAAATTTTTCATAAAAAAATAATGACCTTAGAAAACTTATGTCTCTAAGGTCATTATTTTTTAAGTTATTGTCCTTCGTTAGATAAATTTAGGTTTTAAAGTTATAATGACTAAATAAAAAAATTAGCCGTTTACAGAAGGAGTTTCAATAGAAGCTAAATCTAGAGGGAAATTGTGAGCATTACGTTCATGCATAACTTCCATACCAAGGTTAGCACGGTTGATGATATCAGCCCAAGTGTTAATTACACGACCTTGACTATCAACAACAGATTGATTAAAGTTGAAACCATTTAAGTTGAAAGCCATTGTGCTAATACCTAAAGCAGTAAACCAAATACCTACTACAGGCCAAGCAGCCAAAAAGAAGTGTAGGGAACGAGAGTTGTTAAAGCTAGCATATTGGAAAATTAATCTACCAAAGTAACCATGAGCAGCTACAATATTGTAAGTTTCTTCCTCTTGACCAAACTTATAACCTGCGTTAGCAGACTCATTCTCAGTAGTTTCTCGGATTAAACTTGAAGTTACCAAGGAACCATGCATAGCACTAAATAGAGAGCCGCCGAATACACCAGCTACACCTAACATGTGGAAAGGATGCATAAGGATGTTGTGTTCAGCTTGGAACACAATCATGAAGTTGAAAGTACCAGAGATCCCTAAAGGCATGCCGTCAGAGAAGCTTCCTTGACCAATAGGATAGATCAAGAAAACAGCGGCAGCAGCTGCAACAGGAGCTGAATATGCAACAGCAATCCAAGGACGCATACCTAAACGGAAGCTAAGTTCCCATTCACGACCCATGTAGCAAGCTACACCAAGTAGAAAATGAAGAACGATTAGTTCATAAGGACCACCATTGTATAGCCATTCATCAACAGACGCTGCTTCCCAGATTGGGTAGAAGTGTAAACCAATAGCTGCAGAAGTAGGGATGATAGCACCAGAGATTATGTTGTTTCCGTAAAGAAGAGAACCAGAAACAGGTTCACGAATACCATCAATGTCTACAGGAGGAGCTGCGATAAAAGCAATAATGAATACAGAAGTTGCGGTTAATAGGGTAGGGATCATCAATACACCGAACCATCCGATGTAAAGGCGGTTTTCAGTGCTGGTAACCCAGTCGCAAAAGCGACCCCATAGGCTTGCGCTTTCGCGTCTTTCTAAAGTTGCGGTCATGGTAAAACTTGGTTTATAAAATAATAATAAGTTACCCAAGTATATAAACTTGTTAATTTATAGTATTACACAGAACATATTATTATGTCAACTGATCTTTAAGATGTAAATATTTTTTATATTTATATCAAATGTATATATATATATGAACAATTTCATTTATTAATTAACTTTGGATTTAAAATCTTTGGGTTGCCCGGGGCTCGAACCCGGAACTCGTCGGATGAAAGTGGATGAATTTGTTTTGTTTTCAACAAGGTCACCTCTTCCCAAACCGTGCTTGCAAATTTCATTGCACACGGCTCTCTCTATGTACCTATATTTTTTTCTAGAAAGTTACTTTAAATTATTTTTTGGAAATTATTTAATTAAGTTTTTTATTAGTTAATTATTTTTATTTTAATTACTATCATTATTTTTTTTTATGCAATAAATTAGCCAACGAATAAATTTGAATAATATCAAGATACCAAATTTTTTTTATAAAAGGATATATTTTAGAAAAATTTGAACAAATTAGTTCTTGTTTTTTAAAAAAAAAAGATTTTGCAAAATAATTTGAATCATGCTTTTTCCATATAAAACGTATTGTACTTTTATGTTTACAAGCTAAAGTTTTGGCACATGAAAATCGAAGTATATATTGTATTTGATACAAATTTTTTTTATTTATACACCCACTATAATAATAAAAAATACTTTTCCAAATTTGATTAAAACGATAAAAAATCTCATCATCCGTCAAAGTAGTCCATGCTAATTTACTAATGGGATGTCCTAAAATATCACAAAATTTTTCTTTGGCTAATAATCCAATCAAAGATGAAATTGGAGTGATAAAATAAATTTCTTTATTAGCAAAACTATTTTTAGATAAATCATTTAACATCTTGGTCCGAACTATACTTGTTTTTGTTCGAATACCAAAAAGATATCCTAGGAAAAAAAAGCAATTTTTAGAAATCTTTTTTATGCTTATACTATATGGTTTTAATGTAAAATGAAAGTAATATTGCCAAAATTTGCAAAAAAAAAATTTCCATTTTTCTGCTAAATATTTTGGACTTTTTATTGATAAAATATAATTATTTTGATATTTTATATAATGAAAAGAAATTTTTTTTTTGCAAAAAACAAAATAGTCTAATTTAGTCCATAAAGGATTTATAATATGTTGAATTTTTTTAATACAATTAGTTTGGTCAAGTAAAATCAAATATGACAATGATTTAAAAGAATCAAACTTTTTCCAGAAATTAACTAAAAAAAATTCTAATTCATAAATATAAGAATGCCATAAAAAAAATGATAATCTAGTAATTTCTTTTTGATAAAAAAAAGAATTTATATCTAAAATAATTAACTTTTTATTTTTATGAAAAATATATCGTAACGAATGTAAAAAAAATGGATCTTGTATCCGTCGACGAAAAATTCGAATAAGAAGTTCCGGATGAAGAAAATAAGGTATTTTTGTATCTAAAATATAATTAGAATGTAAAAATTGATCTTCTATAAAAGGAAAAACAGAATGAATAGATTGATAACTATTCCATTCATGCCATTCTTTTATCGAAGATTTTCTTAATTCTCTATAAAAAAAAATTTCTAAGATCGCAGTAACGCCTTCTCGAATTGCGGTCGAATAAAAATTACTCTCGTAATTAATATCAATTGTTTTATTGCAAAATTTATTAGATTTTTGTAAAATAATTTTTTGACGTATTCTAAAAATCAAACGTTTTAACGTTAAAAAACTAAATTTTTTGTTTGAATTTGAATTTTCTAGTTTTTTCAAATTTGTTTTGTTTAAAAAACGATTATAAGCAATTGCATAAAGATCCTCTTGAAATAAAAGTGGATATAAAAAACGTTGTTGCCGTAAAAGATTTTTTTTAGTTTTTTGTAGTTCTTCTATTTTGGATAAAACTCCGACTATGGTTCTCATAGGAGTAACCTCTTAGAATATAAAATGGTACATAGTGCAATCTACTAATAAAAAAATTAACTATTAATAAGAAGACTAATAAAAAATATTAATTAATTGATAAAATTAATTTTATTTTTCTTATTCTTTTTTCTTATTCTAATTAATCATTAAAATTTTTATTTTAAAAATTTTAATAAAAAAATAATCAATTTATTTAATTAACTTGATTGCTCTCCTGACTTATATTTTTTGTCTTTTTATCTAGTTATTCAGTCAACACACCGGTAATTTATTTACACTTCTTAAAATACTTAGGATTCATTTCTAGTAAAAATAACTCTATATTTAAATTTGCGATTTAAATATAGGGTCAAACCTCTTTTATATTGATTGTTAATTCGCTTTTAACTTTCGATTAATAAAAAGAATTCAAAATTAAAATTTTTGAATAGAAGCTCGTTCTTCTGGTTCTACCTCTGATTTAAGCAATTTAGCTTTATCCATTAATTTTTGCGACTTAAAATTAAAAAAAACGACATGCTGTTTTTTCTGGTAAATTTCTTTTTGAGATAAGTCGTAGTCTTACAAACCTTGTCAACGGTTTGGATGAATCTATTATTTCATCTAAATGTATGAAATTCCTTAGTCGCACTTAAAAGCCGAGTACTCTACCATTGAGTTAGCAACCCATATTTTTTAAATTTTATCAAAAAAAATATATTAAATATTTTATACTTTTTTATTTTATAATAAAAAATTATAAATTTTGATCGAAATAAGAAATAGTAAAAAATATTAATGTAATTATATGATAGGAAATTATTTTTGTCAATGCTAAATAAAAAAAAAATGCTTTTTTTTTGAATTTACAAACATAAATTTTAAATTTTTTTTTAATAAAGTAACAAGCGTCTTAATTTTATTTNNAAATAAAATTAAGACGCTTGTTGCTTTATTAATTTTTTCTATTTCTTTAAATTCAATCTATTCTTTATAGAATTTAGAAGAAAATAAGAAATATTGTTAACATTAATAGTATTTTTAATTGGAACAAAAAGAACTAAATAAATATATAATGAAAGAAAAAAAAATGGATAGTAGAATAACAATTGAATAGAACCAAAAACGGAACTCATAACTTTCTCCTAAAATTTAAATTTAATTTATTCAAAAACTTTTACATTCTTCGAAATATTATGGGCAGTTTCTGTTATTTGTTTTTTGAGAAACTGAAATTTTTTTAAATTATTAAAAATAGTTTTATTTTCTTCTTTATTATATAAAAAACTTTTTAAAGAGATCATCTTTTTCTTTGAAACTATGACAATAATTTAATAAGTATATAAGTAAATTTAGAGTATTTCACATATAAAATCGTAGTATATCATAATATTTTTTCATAAGTCTTAAACTATAAATCAACTAGAATTAAAAATTTTTTATCCTTTGTTAAACAATTTATCTTCAAAGCTTCTGACAATGCTTTATCAAAGTTAAATTTTAATATATTCTCATTTTTCTACTTATCAAGTTGTTTCTGACCTATCTCATTTTTTCATAATAAATTGATTATTACATTTAAATAATTAGGGTTTTTTATTTTCTATAGATTTTTGTAATTTATAAGTTTAAGTTTTAATTTAATTTTTTGATAAAAAAGTAAAGCAATATAATTTTTTTTTACTATGATTTTACATTTCATAAAAATCTATAAATATTTTTTTATTTCCATTTTTTAATTTATACCAAACCAATTTTATTATCGTTTAAAAACTAATAAAATTTTTAAAAAACTTAAACTTATAGGCTAACTTTAGACTATTTCTCTTAGTTAATAAGTTATGAAAAACCCTATATTTTTTTGTAATTTTTTTTATCAGATCAAATTAAATAATAATATGTTTTTTTTTATCCTTATAAATGAAATTTTACTATAATAATTAAATTGTTTTGAATCAAAAAATGAATAAGAGTAATTTTTTTATTTACTCTTATTATATTAATTAAATAAATCCTTTTAGGAATTTGAAACTAGTTCTAATTTTTTTTAAGCGTTTAATGCTTCCTTAGCAGCATACATTACTTCAACAGTAATATTTGTAATATTATTTTGTCGTGCAAATTTTTCAGTATTTCTCTTAATTTTACCTCTAACGAAGCCAGGAATTTTATTCAATTCCATTATACTTTCATAATTCCAAGTTAAATCGCTCTCTGTTGATAGTGATTTAGTAATTACTTCTTTGGTGTCATGACCACCAAAAATTTCTAAAAGATGGTCTTCCATACCTAAAGTAAAAGAATTATAAACTAAATCTGCTATTTGATTAGTACCTTCATAACCCAAAAAAGGTCGGTATCCTAAAGGAAAATTTTGAATATGAACTGGTGAAGAAATAACTCCACAGGGAATATCAAGACGTTTACCAATATGACGTTCCATTTGAGTGCCAAATATTGCAGATGGTTCTATACGAGCAATCATATCTCCTACTTCAGTATGATCATCGGTAATTAGTATTTCATCACAAAAACCTTGAACTTGTTCCTTAAACCATTCTTCATCATGTTTGCAATAAGTACCTGTACAACTAACACGAATTCCCATTTCTCTGGCAAGTATTTTAGTTATCGAAGCGGCATGAGTTGCATCACCAAAAACAACTGCTTTTTTTCCTGTTAGATTTTGACAATCAATAGATCGTGAAAACCAAGCAGCTTGAGAAACAAATCTTGTTTGTTGGTCAATATAAGGTTCATAATTAAATGTTTTATTAGAAACCAAATTATTAACATGTTTTTGTATTTGTCGAATACATTCAGCTATATCTACGATTCCCATAGGTGTTATAGATACATAAGGCATTCCAAAATTTTTCTCTAAATAAATTGCTGTCATTGAACCTACTTCGCGATAAGGAACTAAATTAAACCAAGCTTTTGGTAAATCTTCAAGATCTTGTACAGAACCGCCTTCAGGAATTACTTGATTAATTTTAATATTTAAATCTTGTAATAAACGTTTTAATTCACGACAATCATGTTGATTATGAAATCCTAATGTAAAAATTCCAATTATGTTCGCAGAAGGTTCTTTTGTTATGGATCGAGTTACTGTTTTTTGTCTACGAGCTTTCTCTAAATAGTATCGAACTACTTGCTCTAAAGTTCTATCAGCAGCTTGAAGCTCGTTAACTCGATAATGATTAACATCTGCTAGAATTACATCCGAGTTTGAAGTAATAGATGCCCTATCTACAAAATTTTGTAAATCTTCTTGTAAAATACTAGAAGTACATGTAGGTGTTAATACGATTAAATCTGGACGTTCTTCTTTATCTTTTCGAGTTATATTATCAACTACTTTTTCTTGGGATCCACGTGCTAATACATGACGATCAACTATACTCGTAGTTACGGGGGTAAAATCTCTTTCTCTTTCTAACATAGAACGCATTACATTAAAATAGTCGTCTCCTAACGGAGCATGCATAATAGCATGAACATTTTTAAACGAACTAGCTACTCGAAGGGTTCCAATATGAGCAGGCCCAGCATACATCCAATAAGCTAATTTCATAAATAATAATCTCTTTACAAATTTCAATAATTAATAATATGATAATGATTAACAATATGATCCTTTTTTTATTCTACATCATAGATATATCCCTTGCTATATTTCTAGAATTGTCATAATGTTATATTTCTAATACAATATATTCATTATTAATAATATAAATAAAAATCTAAGTAAAAATTTTACATTAATTTTAATTTTTTATTAGAAATAAGTTAATCTGGGACGGAAGGATTCGAACCTCCGAATAACAGGGTCAAAACCTGGCGCCTTACCACTTGGCTACGCCCCATTAATATACAACATTAGTAAATCTTGATATTGATATTTTGTCAATCTATTTTTTTATATGGAGTCAAAATCTTTTTATTACTAAATAATATTATTTGATTTAATAAAAAAATTAGAAATAGAATAATGAAATAAATATTAAAGAGCTACAACCTCTTTGATGCTAATAAAACCTATAGTAAGATATATTAAAGAACTTTCATTAATTAATGAAATTTCTTTTTTTTTTATATTTTATTAAATAATTACAATAAATTTTAGTGGAGAATATAAATGCTAGCTATATTTAATATTTATCTAGATAATGCGTTTCATTTAAATGGTATCATTTTGGCTAAATTACCTGAAGCTTATGCTATTTTTGATCCAATTGTGGATGTAATGCCAATTATACCTTTGTTTTTCTTTCTTCTAGCTTTCGTTTGGCAGGCTTCTGTAAGTTTTAGATAATTTTTTGATATTTTTTCTATAAACTTTTTTTATTAATTTTTTTTCACTTAAAAAATTTTTGTATTACCTCTTTCATTCATTTTGTAGGGCGGAGGTGATATTTTTTTTTCACTTCCGCCTTATTTATATATAATATATATATATAGATAATTTATATAGATAATTTAAAATTTTTTTTAAAAAAATAAATTTTTAAATTAATTATTACTATAAAATATTACTATAAAAATAAAATATGTATTTATGTTTGTATTATATTCATGATAAAATAATTTAATTTTTGGTTATAATTTAAATTAATTTATTTTTTTAAGTAAACTAAAAAATTTATTTTAAATTATTTTTTCTAAAGAAATCATTTAATTTTAATTTTTTCATTAAAATCTTTTATTTATTTATTTTTTCCTCTCTAGATCCATTGGAGAAATGGCAGAGTGGTTAATGGCGACAATTTCAAAAATTGTTCTAACCCGACTTAGTAAGTTATAAGTCAACGAGGGTTCGAATCCCTCTCTCCACCATTTCGATTCAAGTCATGAAAAAAAAATTCAATAATTTTTTGTAATTTTATTGTTTCTAAAACGAAAATTAAAATCTATTCTATTCTACTTCTAGTAATGATCTCGGAGATTGCGTCATGCTTACTCTTAAGCTGTTCGTTTACACAGTGGTTATTTTCTTTGTTTCTCTTTTTGTTTTTGGATTTTTATCAAATGATCCTGGACGTAATCCTGGCCGTAAGGAATAATTGGTTCTATATATTAGAAAATAAACCAAATGAAAATAGAAAAATACTTTATTTTATATAATTTAAATTTTTATGAATTTGTGAAAATTTATAGATTAAAGGAGAGAGAGGGATTCGAACCCTCGGTATAAGGAACTTATACAACGGATTAGCAATCCGCCGCTTTAATCCACTCGGCCATCTCTCCAATCATTTTTACTTTAACATGCTGTGAAAGTAGATGTCTATACTTATCTATTAATAATATTTATTATTATGCACAAAATTATATATGTATACAAAATATGTATACAGAAAATAAAAATATATAAGTTTTACGAAAATATCTATATTTTTAATCAAATTATTTTTATATTTTATTCTAGCCTAGCCAGATACTGGCCAGGCCTTCTTTTTTATGAACAAATAAAAATTAAATCAATTTAAGTCATTTAAGTCAATTATTGATATAATTCTCTACCTAATCTTAGAGCTAAAATACCTGTTATAAAAGCACTTACAAGAGCTACAATAATTTGACTGTCTGAAATCGATGTCATCTTTTTTATCTCCTAATAATTCATAATATAAGCCACAAATTAATTCATAAATTTCGCTCTAGTTATTAAATTATTAATTAATAAACTTTTTTAATTTAAACGTATTTCTAACTAAATAGGCTTTTTATTATTGTACTTATCTTAATTCTCTATGGCTATAGATATTTTTAAGTTAAATTAAATAAATTTTATTTACTTAAATTACTCAAAAATTTTGAATTTACTTATTTTGAATCAATTTGAAAACAAAGAGGTTGAACCAGAATGAATTTAGAAGTTATTGCGCAGCTTACTGCTCTAGCCCTGATAGTTGCATCAGGTCCACTAGTAATTGCTTTACTAGCAGCCCGTAAAGGCAATTTATGATCTTTAAAAGCCATCTCCGGAAATAAAATATATTTTTTAACGTATTGAATCTCCGGAGATGGAGCAAAAATAAAAAAGTTGGAAAAAAAAAAGAAATTATTAGACAAAAAATAAAGATTTATGTTATAATAATACTGTAGCGGGTATAGTTTAGTGGTAAAAGTGCGATTCGTTCTATAATCAACTTAATCATAGTTGAAGGGTCTTTAAGATATTTAAAATCTTAACTAACAACCTTATTTCTAAAAAGATTTAGAATCTTTCCTAAAAATAACATAGGAAAAGCATTATTCCTGCAATAAATAATTAGATTTCAAATAAATTTCTTGGATTCGAAATGAAGCAACGCGGAATACTTTTTAAATCAAAAATTTTTCAGCTAAAAATCTATGGATAGAAAACTAAAATATTTTTTTATCGTAACTAAATATTTAATTAAACACGAATAAAAAATTAAAGCAAATTAGTCTTAAATAATAAATTTAGTTTGCTAAGTTTATTAATATTTTTATTTAAAGTCTGGTAAATAATATTTTCCTAATGATTAATTTGAGTAGAAATAAGGAACGAAGCAATTAAAAATTTATTTTTAAATAATATAATAATATTATTTTTTATTTATTATATTTTTTAAAAGGATCATCTAAAAAGTTATTTATTGAATATATAAAAACTAACATAGATGTTATAGATATAAAGTTTTATTTTAATACAATAGAAAAAAATAAAAATTGTTTAAGATTATCCTTTTATATTCTATAAAGGAGCCGTATGATGCTAAAGTTTCATATTCGGTTTTGAAATAGAGACATTAATAATAATGATAAAAGTGTCGACTATAACCCTTAGCCTTCCAAGCTAATGATGCGGGTTCGATTCCCGCTACCCGCCTTTTTTTTTATCTAAAGTTTATATACATCCAATAAAAAAATATTTATTTTTTTATTGGATGTATTTATATATATTTAAATATTGTATTGAAAATTTTAATAAATGGTTTACTTTTTATTGAAAAATCTAATTCCTAATAAAAGATAAAAGAGCGTCCATCGTCTAATGGATAGGACAGAGGTCTTCTAAACCTCCGGTATAGGTTCAAATCCTATTGGACGTAGTAAAAAATTAAAAAAATAAACTTATATTTAAATTTTATTTATATTTAGAATTTAAATGAATAAAAGAGAAAAAGCCATAAAAATAGAGAATATCTTTTCGGCTTTTTCTTTTAATTATTAAATTTTTACTTTTCTTCCTGAAGTAAGAAAAGCTCAGTATGCTCTTTAATAGCTTCTTTTAAAATAATTTCTGCTTGTTCTGTAAAAATTTTAGTAGAACGCACAATTTCTGTAAATTGGGGTTTATTAGTAATTAAATATTCACGTAACTGAACAAGAAATTTTTTCACTTGATCAATTTCTAATATATCCAAATATCCATTTACTCCAGTATAAATAGTAGCTACTTGTTCTTCCACTGCTAAAGGAGATGCTTGAGATTGTTTAAGTAATTCACGCAATCTTTGACCTCTCGCTAATTGATTTTGAGTAGCTTTATCGAGATCAGATGCAAATTGTGCAAACGCTTCCAATTCCGCAAATTGAGCTAGTTCTAATTTTAATTTTCCTGCTACTTGTTTCATGGCTTTAATTTGAGCCGCAGATCCTACTCTGGATACAGAAATACCTACATTAATTGCAGGACGAATTCCTGCATTAAATAAATCTGCTGATAAAAAAATTTGTCCATCAGTAATAGAAATTACATTGGTAGGGATATAAGCTGAAACATCTCCTGCTTGAGTCTCAACTATCGGTAAAGCAGTCATACTTCCTTCACCTAATTGAGAACTTAGCTTAGCAGCTCTTTCTAAAAGACGTGAATGTAAATAAAAAACATCACCTGGATATGCTTCTCTACCAGGTGGTCTTCTTAATAAAAGAGACATTTGTCTATATGCTTGTGCTTGTTTAGAAAGATCATCGTAAATAATTAAAGTATGCTGTTTACGATACATAAAGTATTCTGCTAAAGCAGCTCCTGTGTAAGGAGCAAGATACTGCAACGTAGCCGGAGAGTTTGCGGCTTCAGCTACCACAATTGTATATTCTAATGCACCACGCTCTTCAAAAGTATTAACTACCTGAGCTACGGAAGATGCTTTTTGTCCGATAGCTACATAAACACATATTACATTTTGTCCTTTTTGATTCAAAATAGTATCTGTAGCTACTGCTGTTTTACCGGTTTGTCGATCTCCAATAATTAATTCCCGTTGACCTCGTCCGATAGGAATCATAGAATCGATAGCAATAAGACCTGTTTGCATAGGTTCATATACAGAGCGTCTTGAAATGATACCAGGAGCTGAAGATTCAATTAATCTAAATTCCGAAGCTGTAATTTGACCTTTGCCATCAATAGGCTGAGCTAAAGCGTTTACAACACGACCTAAATAAGCATCACTTACAGGTATTTGAGCAATTTTACCTGTTGCTTTTACAGATCCGCCTTCTTGTATGGTTAAACCATCACCCATTAATACTACTCCAACATTATCTGATTCTAGATTTAAAGCAATACCTATAGTACTATCTTCAAATTCAACCAATTCACCAGCCATTACTTTATCAAGACCATAAATACGTGCAATACCATCTCCTACCTGAAGTACAGTACCAATATTTATAACTTTTATTTCTTGATTGTATTGTTCTATTTGTTTACGGATAATACTGCTAATTTCGTCAGGTCGAATATTTACCATTAGCGTTCGTTAATAATTCTTTGAAAAATAAAACTAATGAAAGCTAATCAGTTATGCTTTCCATGGCTCTAAGTAGGCCAATATGATAATCGATCATACGTGAATGTAATTCGCTATTCAAACGACCGTTTAGAGCTTCTAAAGCTCGATCTAAAGCCAGTCGAGAAACTTGTTGGCGAACTTGTTCAATTGCTCTTTGCTCTTCAAAACGAATAGTCGCATTTTTTGAATCTTCTAATCGTTTAGAATCTTCATCAGCAGCTTGAATTAATTCTTGTTTCTCTCTTTCTATTTGAGAAAGTCCGTTTACTCGAATTTCATCTGCTTTTATTTTTGCTCGTTGTAGGCGAGTTCGAGCCTGGTTAAGTTTATCAGTGGCTTCTTTATATCGTTTTTCAGCGTCATCTATTGTATTCAAAATAGTTTGTTTACGATTACTTAATAAATTGTTTAATGAAAGTAGATTATTTATATAAGATTTTCACCAAATTAAAAATCTCTTCCCAAACCGAACATGAACTTTTCAATTCATTCGGCTTTCTCACTTAGTTTTTTTAAAAAAAAATTTAACTAAGCCTACCCTTGTTAATAATTAATTATTTATTTTTCTAAAAATTCGTTTAATTAAATTTTTTTTAGAAAAATTGAGGGCTCTTCTGATAAAAATTATTATATTTTTTTTATTATCAGTATGGTTGTTTTTTTGAATAACTCGATATTATATTTTGATACAGGTTGTCAATTTAGCACAAAGAACCAATTGTGGTCATTTTTAGGAGATAATAACAATTTATTCAATGATAAATTTAAGAATTATATTAATATGAGTGTTATATATTAAACTAATCTCCGAATTTGCTCTTCATATATTTTATATGAAAAAACGAGAAGGGAAAGAAGAACCCAGCGGTGCTTAGACTTCAAGCAGTTTAGCTTTAACCATTTTCATATTTCCTAATCAGTTAATAAGAAATAACTTTTTTTGCTGATTTTACGAAATGCTATAGTTGTTCCAAATTTTTGTTTGGAAGTAATTCGTTGGAATCATACACTTTCTTTTTATTTCAAAGTGCAACTGGGTTATTCCAGCTGTTTTATTCAAATAACTAACCCGCACACACTCCCTTTCCAAAGTAAACTAATAAGCTAAGCACTACACTTAAATTAATCAAATTGGTTTCTAAAAGGTTTGTATTTAGGCCAAAATTTCCAGCAAGAGGCCAATAACTTGAAGAAATAACTAAATTAATCATATTTTTCATACTTTCTCTCCCATCAATAAATTATCCAAGTTCTACAGAGTTTTTTTTTTATTCAAAGTCACTCTAATTTTTAGTTTTAGACTAAAACTAATTTAATTTAGTTTTAAGTCTAATTTCTTTAGTAATATAATTTAAAAAATATTTTGTTTTTCTAATTGCTGTTAAACAAAAATCATAAAGATTATTTACTAAAGAATAAAAAGAAAGTATATATTTTTTTAATTAAAGCATTGTCTAAAAATTAACTTAATTAATTAAGTTAATTTTTAGACAATGCTTTAATTAAATTAGAACGTATAACGCTTTTAAAATTTTAAATCTAGACAAAAGGATTTGCAAATAAAAGTGCTAGAGCTACAACTAATCCATAAATAGTCAAAGCCTCCATAAAAGCTAAACTTAATAATAAGGTACCTCGAATTTTACCTTCTGCTTCTGGTTGTCTAGCAATACCTTCTACGGCCTGACCCGCAGCAGTACCTTGACCAATACCAGGTCCAATAGAAGCTAAACCTACGGCTAATCCAGCAGCAATAACAGACGCAGCAGAAATTAAGGGGTTCATGATAATAATTATCCTTTAACCAGAATTAAGAAAAGATTAATAGTCTAAAAAATCTATTCTCCATTGCTTAGTCGTATTTTTTTTATATAAAAAAATTAAACTAAAGCAGTTAATAACTCAAATTGTCTCTTAATAAAGTGATAGTATCACTAAAAAAAAAATATATAAAAAATCAATTAAATTTTTTATCTTAAATTTTTTTTTTCAAATTTTATTTAATAAATTTAAATAAAATAATATAAAATATTATTTTATCTAAATGTTCTTTGCTTTCGAATCAAAAATCAAAAAAAAAATCTTAAATAAAATTTAACTTATTATATTTTTATTTATAAATCTTTTTAGTTATATTTAATTACCTAACTAATTACTTAACTAAAAAAAAATAACTAATTATTAATATTTTTTTCATTATATTATACCTTATAATTCTTTTCAAAATGTTTTTAAAAAGAATTTAATGATGACCTTCCATAGATTCTCCTATATAAGCTGCAGCTAGAGTTGCAAAGATTAAAGCTTGAATTGCACTTGTAAATAATCCTAAGAACATCATAGGTATTGGAACTACTAATGGTACTAAGGAAATAAGAACAGCAACAACTAATTCATCAGCTAATATATTTCCAAAAAGTCGAAAACTGAGTGATAAAGGTTTTGTGAAATCTTCTAGAATGTTAATTGGTAAAAGTACTGGAGTTGGTTGAATATATTTACCGAAATAATTTAAACCTTTTTTATGGAGTCCTGCATAAAAATATGCTACTGATGTTAATAAAGCCAAAGCAACAGTTGTATTAATATCATTTGTAGGTGCAGCCAATTCGCCATGAGGTAATTCAATAACTCTCCAAGGAGGAAGAGCGCCTGACCAATTTGAAACAAAAATAAATAGAAACATAGTTCCTATAAAAGGAACCCAAGGTCGATATTCTTCTTCGCCAATTTGCGTTCTAGTCAAATCTCGAATAAATTCTAGAACATATTCAACAAAATTTTGACCACTTGTTGGAATAGTCTGTAAATCTTGAGTTGCTAAGAAAGCTAGACTTAATAAAATAGCAATAACGATCCAGGAAGTTATAAGTACTTGTGCATGAACTTGAAAACTGCCCATTTGCCAATAGAAGTGTTGACCTACTTCCACACCAGATATTTCATATAAATGATCGAGTGTGCTAATAGAAAATTGTGCAGTATGCATTATTACCCCTTCTAAAGATTAACTATAAAAAAATAGAAATGATTTTTATAAATTTTTTCATTTCTTTAAATATTTTATTGTTATACATATTTTTTGTTATTATGTTATAACATATTTTCTATAATAAAATATTTATTTTTATTGTAATATATTTTTAAGTTTTAAAATAGTAATTTAATTAATTTTTTTAATACTTATTTTATTTCAATAGAATTATAACGACCTTCACGAATAGCTAGTGTTAATTTATTCAAGATCAAGCGAATGGAAGCTCTAGCGTCATCATTTGCTGGAATTGGTATATTTGTAAGATCTGGATTACAATCTGTATCAACTAAACAAATTGTTGGAATACCCAAAGTTATACATTCTTGAATAGCAGTAAGCTCTTTTTGTTGATCTATTACTATCACAATATCAGGTAAACGTGTCATATATCTAATTCCACCTAAATATTTTCGAAGTTGAGCCAATTGTCTTTTTAAATTTGCTGCTTCTTTTTTAGGAAGTTGGCTAAATATTCCTATATTTTCTTTATTCTCTAAATCTTTAAATCTTTGTAGACGTGTTTCGATAGTAGACCAATTAGTTAACATACCACCAAGCCATTTTTGATTAACATAATGACATCGAGCTTTTATAGCGGCTGATGCTATTAAATCAGCTGCTTGATATTTTGTACCTACTATTAAAAATTGTTTTCCTTGGCTTGATGCATTAGCTACTAAATCACAAGCTTCCGATAAAAAACGAGCTGTTTGAGTAAGATTTATAATGTGAATACCTTTACGTTCTGTAAAAATATAAGAAGCCATTTTCGGATTCCATTTCCGAGCTTGATGACCAAAATGTACTCCTGCTTCCATCATTTCTTCCAAATTTATATTCCAAGATTTTTGTTTCATTTTATTATTAGTATTTTTTAAACCAGAAAGTACAATCTATTTTTATATTTAGATCAAATTTATTACATTTTTTAAATTTTTTTGTAAAGATAACTTAGATAATTTATTTAGTATTTTTATATATAAATTAGTCAAATATATTTATTCAAATTAATTTCAAAAAGTTGTTGCTTTAATTTTTTATGAATCTTATCTGAAGTAAAATAAATTGAAAAATTTTCATATAGAAAAACATCTTTGATTTTATTATGAAATAATTTAAGTTTATTTTTTTTTAGTAAAAGACTTTTTTGTTTTTCCAAAGTTACTTGCCAAATAACTTCTTGGCACCCAGTACCTGCAGGAACTATACCACCAAGAATAACATTTTCTTTTAATCCTTTTAACCAATCGATTCGACCTCGCAAAGCAGCTTTTGCTAATACTCGTGTAGTTTCTTGAAAACTAGCTTCTGATATAAAACTATGAGTATTAAGCGATGCTTTTGTTATTCCTAATAATATAGGTTTATAAGGAACTACTTCCTCTAAAACACGATTCATTCTTTGTGCTCTCGAAAATTCAACCAATTCTCCAGGTAAGAAACCATTAGCCATTCCGTCTTCTAAAGTAAGCACTTTAGAAGTCATTTGACGTACAATAATTTCTATATGTTTATCAGATATTTGTACTCCTTGTGATCGATAAACTTTTTGAATTTGATCAACTAAATTTATTTGACTTTGTTCCATACTAATTCGAGCACTAAGGAAAAATCCCCAAAGACTACCGAAAAAATTTGTCATATCTTTATTCCAATCTTCGAAACCTTTTTCTAGATTAATAGAAACCGAATTAATTGGACGAGCTTCTAATAATTGTTCGACTTTAGGAAGTCCTTGTATAATATCCCCAGACTTTAATCTTTCATATATTAAAGTTATTAAAGTGTCTCCTTCTTTTATAATTTCACCATAATTATCATGAATAGTTGCTCCTTTAGTAGCCAAATATGGTTTAGCTAATCTAATTACTAAAGAATCTATATGAATTGCTATAATTTGACCAGATTCATAAAATTGTTGATATTCATGTGGAGATAAGCCTTCACAAATAAAATGCCCAAGGTTAAATAATTGAATTTTTTTTTTTGATCGAATAAATGAAGGAAAAGACCAATTTAATAAATTAAAAATAAAATTTTTATTCAAAAGCAGCTTATTAATATTTTTATTTTCATCTAAAAAATACCATTTAGTATTTTGATTTTTATTTTTCCAATTGTTAATTATTGAAATCTTGATAGGTATAAATTTATTATATTTTATAGAAGAAAAAGGTTGAAAAAACTTTGCAATATTTTGCAAATGACCTATAAGTCCTAAAAATGGCATAGAATCTAATCGTGTAAAAGTTTTTGTTGCTGGTTCAATCAAATTTTTAATTATTTTTTTCGATCTAGTACCAAAAAGTTTTTTTATATTCCGTACCTTTACATTTTTCTTTGTTTCGTTAAATAAGAGAGTTCGAAATAAATTAGATGGGGATAAAATAAGAAACGAGCTACTTTTTTTATTTTTATTCGATGGAATACGAATAGTACCTTGATGTTCACTAAACAATTTATTTTTGTCAACAAAAATTTGATTAACACTACAAATTTTTTTATTGAACAATAATTTTAAAATACTACTATTGTTATTTCTTTTTTTAAGATCTAAAGTAGATAATTTTATTAAACTAATTTGAAAAAAATATTTAATAATTTTATTAATTTTTATTTTTATAAAAGAAATATAAGCTTCTTTTATGAAAAATTTTGTTTCCCAATTTAATATTAAACAACTTTGAACTAATTGAATATCAGTATCATTAAATATTTCAACTTCTTCACCATCTTTATAAAGAATATATTCAATAATTTTAATTTTAAGGATTTCTTGTTCTTTTGATAGATCTAAAAGAAATGATATTGGTAAATTTACTTTATCAAATTGATTAAATATTATTTTATATTCTATTGCAGGTCTAATAAAAAAAAAAGAATTTTCTTTAGAAAGTGCAATCCATTCTATATAGATCCAATTTTTAGATTGAAATTGTTCAAAAACAATTTCTCCAGGTGCTATTAAATTACCATTTTGTTTAGAAAAATTTTGTGTTTTTTTAGGGTAATATATACTTCCAGGTACTATCTTTATTTTAAAACCATTAGCTTTTTTTTTTATTTTAACTAATCCGGTCATTTTACTAATAATATTTGAAGTAATCTTTGTACCTGCCTCAATAAAACTGTTATTTTCTATCAAAATTGAAGAAAAAAAAGATTGATCTAAAAAATGTACTTCTTCAGGAAGAAAAAAAAAATTACCTTCTTTAATTATTCTATATCTTGGTCTAAAATTTTTCGTTTCTTTATTTTCAAAATTTTTATTTTTTTTATTAGTTGAATCAATTTTTATATTACCATATTTTATAATTCCTGAACTTTTTATTTTATATTTAGGATCATTTAAAATGGCAAAAATATCATTTTTGTGTAAAATTCCATTTTTTGGAATTTTAAACATAAATTGAAACAAAGGTTTTTTTTTATATATATAGTTATCTTTCCCCCAAAAAAAAAGCATTTTTCTTTTTTTCTCTATTTCTAAAAAACTATAAGTATATAAAATAACACTAGAATAAATAAAGTTCCAAAATTTATTTGAAAAAATATCTTTAATTTTTGAATAATTTGAGATTGATTTCGCAATAGGAAGTTGAATATTCAATTTATCTTGATTTTGATAAAATATAAGTGAAGGTTCGTTATATTTATAAAAAGTTCCTGATAATATCCATATATGCCCTGTTGTATATAAAAGATGAACATTACTATATATATATTCCGATGCATGCTGAACTTTTTTACTCCAATGCATTTCGCCCGCCAAATTTGAATAAATATACTTTTGAACTTTTTCTTTAAAAGGAGATATTTTAGTACGAATCTCTGCAATAACTTGTTTTGATTCTACATATTGATTATTTTGAACCAAAAGTACACTTTGTGGTGGAATAACTAAATTATGAATTTTTTTTTCACTCTGAATAAGAACAGATAAATAATTAGGACATATCCAAGCGGGATGTCCATGACGTGTACGTGTAGGGTAAACCAAATTAGTATCAAATTTAATAATTCCATTAAACGGAGTTCGTACATGTTCTGCAATATCACCGGTAAAAACTCCACCAGTATGAAAAGTTCTCAATGTTAGTTGAGTTCCTGGTTCTCCAATAGATTGACCCGCAATAATACCTACAGCCTCTCCTAATTCTATTAAATTACCGTGAGTAAGACTCCATCCATAACATAATTGACAGATCCAGAGCATACTTTTACAAGTTAAGGGAGAACGTATAGAAATTGATTCTGTTCGAAGAGTTAATAAAATATTCGCAAGATTAGCTGTAATATCTTGGTCACGTGCAGCAACACATCTTTCATTTATATATATATTATCTGCTAATACACGGCCAATTAGTTTCTGTTTACTATTTACCTGTGTATTTTTTCTACTATCTTGCAAAGGATTTACAAAAATACCTTGAAAAGTACCACAATCAATTTTTCGTACAACAATATGTTGAACTACTTCAACCAATCTACGTGTAAGGTATCCAGCATCTGATGTTCGTACTGCAGTGTCAACAACTCCTTTACGAGCTCCATAACAAGAAATAATATATTCTGTTAAAGATAACCCTTCACGAAAATTACTTTGAATAGGTAAATCAATAATTTGTCCTTGGGGATCTGACATTAAACCTCTCATACCGATTAACTGATGAACTTGAGATGTATTTCCGCGAGCCCCTGAAAAAGACATCATATGTACTGGATTTAAAGGATCGGTCATCCTAAAATTAGGATTCATTTCATATTTCAAATATTCACTTGTAGCATACCAAGTTTCAATTAATTGGCGTAGCTTTTCCACTGCATGTAAATTTCCATAACGATTATTTTTTTCAGAAGTATAACCTTGTTGTTCTGCATCTTGGATGAGCCAACTTTTAGAAGGTGCTGTTAAAAGATCATCAATTCCTAATGAAATAGCCGCTTGCGTAGCTTGTTGAAAACCTAGAGTCTTAAGTTGATCTAAAAGGTGTGTTGTATATGTAATACCAAAGTGAGCAATTAATCTGCTAATAAGCTGTTTCAGGGCAGTTCTATCCATCACTTTATTATAGAAGAGCATTTTGGCTGGTTCCGCCATAATAAGAAACCTCTTTATTGTTATAAGCAGAATTTACCAATAGATTTAAGCCATTTTTTTATAAGGCTCCTTATTTTTTATTTCATAAAAAAAAATATATATTATAGACTTATAGCGGGTAAGGATCGAGTTTGTGATTGCGAAGCTTTTGAAGTACCTTGTATAGCTTCCTCTATTTGTTGATTAAAAAGAATACGACCAATTGTTGTACAAATGTAAATATTAAGCATTTTTTCTTTTTTATTTTTTCTAAGTTGATAATGTTCATAAATTTGAAAAAAAACACCCGAAGAGTCATATTGAACTTCAATAGGTTTTTCGGGATTAATTGAAGTTATTATTTGTAAATTAGATCGCCATTGAAGCCATAAGGGACTAGATAAACTAATTTTCTTTTGTTCCCGTGCTCTAATTACATCATCATAGCTATAAAAATAAGGTACTTTTTCTAAAAATGCTTTATTTTTATAATTATTTCTATAAGGGTGATTTTGATTACCATAAATACCTTGATGATTTTCAATTGTTAGGATATAAAGTCCAAGAAGCATATCTTGACTTGGTACAGAAACTGGATCTCCTGTAGCAGGAGATAAAAGATTTGTATGGGAAAGCATAAGTAATCGAGCTTCAGCTTGAGCTTCTAAAGATAAAGGTATATGGACAGCCATCTGATCTCCATCAAAATCTGCATTAAATCCTCCACAAACTAAAGGATGTAAACGAATAGCACGTCCTTCTATTAAAATAGGTTGAAATGCTTGGATACCTAATCTGTGTAAAGTAGGTGCTCGATTTAATAATACAGGATGTCCTTGTATAACTTCCTGAAGTACTTTCCAGATAATAGATTCTTTATTTTGAATCATACTTTTAGCTGCTCTAAGGTTAGGAGCAAGATGTCGTCCAATTAGACCTCGAATAACAAAAGCTTGAAAAAGTTCTATCGCCATTTCTCGAGGTAATCCACATTGATGTAATGGAAGAGAGGGCCCAACTACAATAACAGATCGACCTGAATAATCAACTCGCTTTCCAAGTAAATTTTCACGGAATCTTCCTTCTTTTCCTTCAATTATGTCTGAAAAAGATTTATAAGGTCTATTATGATTATCTTTCATTGGTTGTCCACGAATGCCATTATCAATAAGGGCATCGACAGCTTCTTGTACTAATCTCGTTTGACAAACGACTAAACCTCCTGGTGTAGAACCACTTCTAGCTAAAAAATCAATAAGAGTATTATTTCGATAAATAACTCTGCGATATAGTTCATTTAAATCAGAAGTAATTAATTCACCCTCACCTAACTCGATCATAGGACGTAATTCAGGAGGAAGGACTGGTAATAATGATAAGACCATCCATTCTGGCTCTATATTTGTTTGAAGAAACTGTTTAGTTAATTTTATACGCCTAACCAAAAGATCTTTTCTTCTTTGAATTTTTCGATCTTCCCATTCATTTCCTGTTGATCTTTGTTCAGCTAGTTTTTTCCATTCTGTATATGCGTAATTCATAACAATTTGTAGATCTAGATTACTTAATTGTTTTTTAATAGCATCACCTCCAGTCGCAATTTCTCTGTTTCGAAATGCTTCGAATCCACGCGGAGAGAAAAAACGAGGAAAAATTTCTCTCCAAGATTGATCTTCATATTTGAATAAACCTCTTAGTTTTAATAAAGTAGGCTTTTTTGAGATAGGTCTAGCAAGAAAAAGATTAGGATAGGTTCTTTAAATTCCCCCCCTGAGAACCGGACATGAATTTTATTTTCATCCGGCTCGAATAGCTATAGATATTTTAATATGATTAAATTTGATAAATATTTATATATATAATTAAGTTACCTTTTTATATATTTATTTTTTGCATAAAAAAATATTAGTTACTTATTACTCAAGTTATATTTTATAATTTTTTTCTAATTTTTATATTTTTGAGCAATCTTATTTCCTTTAAATAATATATTTTTTTTACAAAAATATTTTCAATTTTTTTTGAATTTATACGGAATTTTCTTGTTTGCATTCTTTTTTTTTCTTTAATAAATCCTTTAGGTTTTCGTTCTACTTCGATGGTTAAAATATTGTTTGAAGCATATATGCGATAAATAAAACTTCAATACCCATTTTATATAATAAATTTTTTTAATAAAATTTATCTCAAAAAGTTATTCTTTCACGAAATTTAAATAACGAATAAAATATATATATATATATATATGTATATATATAAATATAAACCTTAGATAAATTAACTCTTAGTAGCAAAGAAATTGCTTATTTTTTGAGTTTTATGTTATTTTTTTTAAGAAACATATCAAAATTAGAGATATCCTAATAAACAAAATAGGACAACAGCTTTTAAATTAAATCTGTATAATTAAAATCAAGAATCAGGTCACACATCGCAATATACTAGACTTTCCAACTCTTTAAGAGGTTTAGCTAAAAGATTTGCAATATAACTAGGAAGACGTTTCAAATACCATACATGCGTTACTGGACATGCTAATTTAATATATCCCATTCGATATCTTCGGACTCTAGATTCAATAAATTCAACTCCACATTGTTCACAAAATTTTGAATATTCTTCTATCGATTGATACTTTCCACAAGCACAAACTCCGCTTTTAATAGGTCCAAAAATTCGTTCACAAAATAATCCATCTTTTTCGGGTTTATGTGTTTTATAATGTAAAGTATAAGGTTTAGTTACTTGTCCAACTATTTCTCCATTGGGTAAAATTCTTTCAGCCCAACTACGGATCTGTTCAGGAGAAGCTAATCTAATTCGAAGGTGTTGGTGTTTTTCTTGATGAATCATAAAATTTAAATTTTACTTTTTTATATCAAAATATTATACGTCTTTAAATTTTATTTTTAAATTTTTTTCAAATATCACAGCATGATCTAGTTCTAAGGATAAAGATCGTAATTCTCGAACAAGCAATCGAAAAGATTCTGGAGCAGTTTTTGGTTTGGGTATTGGTTCTCCAGTTACAATAGCACCAAGTACTTCATAACGAGCATGAATATGATCAGATTTAATAGTAAGCATTTCTTGTAAAATATAAGCAACACCAAAACCTTCCAAAGCCCAAACTTCCATTTCTCCTACTCTTTGTCCCCCACGTCTAGATCGTCCTCTAAGAGGTTGCTGAGTAACAAGTGCATAAGGTCCACTAGAGCGTGCATGAATTTTATCATCAACTTGATGAATTAATTTTAGCATGTAAGCCTTTCCTGCTGTAACAGGTTGTTCAAATATTTCTCCAGTTCTTCCATCAAGTAATCGACTTTTTCCAGCGTTTTCGGATTCAAATAACCAAGGATTTCCTGTTTTTTTACTTGCTTCATAAAGTTCAGAAAAAACTAATTTTCTTGAAGCCTCTCGTTCATATTTTTCATCAAAGGGCGTTATTCTATAATGTTTTTTCAGAAAAAACCCGGCTAAACCAAGTAAGCATTCAAAAATTTGACCTACATTCATTCGTGACGGTACACCTAAAGGACTTAATATCATATCTACAGGTGTTCCATCTTGTAAATAAGGCATATCTTGTCTGGACAAAATTTTTGAAATAATACCTTTATTACCATGTCTTCCAGCTACTTTATCACCTACTTGTATTTGTCGTTTTTGTAAAATATAAACATGTATAACTTTTTCATGATTAATAGATTTATCTTCTTGATAAATCCATCTTACATCAATAACTCGACCTTTTCCACCAGGAGGTACTTTAAGACAACTTTCTCTTGCAGTAGCTACTTGAATACCAAAAATTGCTTGTAATAATTTACCTTCTGGAGCACGAGAAGATTCTTCTGCTTCTTGAGGTGTTAATTTTCCTACCAAAACATCTCCTGTTTCTACCCAAGATCCTAGTAATACGAGTCCATTTTTATCCAAATGACGCAGTACATTATTTTCTAAATGAGGTATTTCTCTAGTAATTTTTTCGGGACCTTGACTTGTTACACGAGCTTCAATTTCATATCTTTCAATATGAATAGAGGTATATATCTCTTCATATATTAGACGCTCATTGATAAGTATTGCATCTTCAAAATTATATCCTTCCCATGGCATATATGCTACTAAAATATTTTTTCCTAAAGCTAGTTCTCCTTTTGAAGTAGCTGCCCCATCTGTTAAAATTTGTCCTTTTTTTAGAAAGGTATCTAGAATTTTTTGAGGTTTTTGGTGCATACAAGTACTATTATTAGAACGTTGATATAAAATAAAATTTGTAGTTATTTTTTTCTTATCATTACCAATTAAATCTATTTTTTTACTATCAATATAAATAATTTTTCCACTTTGTTTTGCTACAACTACACTTCCCGAATCTAAAGCTGCTTGACTTTCCAATCCTGTTCCTACAATACACTTTTCAGGTTTTATAAGTGGAACGGCTTGACGTTGCATATTAGAACCCATTAAAGCACGGTTAGCATCATTATGTTCTAGAAAAGGAATAAGAGAAGCTCCAACAGAAAAATATTGTAAAGGATAAATACTTCGAAGATGTATTTGTTCCCAGGCAATAACCAAAAATTCTTGTTGATATCGAGCCGGAGTTACTTGTACTTTCTGAGACTGTTGATCCAAAGCCAAACAATTTCCTGTAGCTATTCGATAATATTCGTCTTCTCCTGCAGATAAATAAATAAGTTTTTCTTCTTTTGAAATTTTAGATATTTTATAAAAAGGACTTTCTAAGGATCCCCAACTATTAACCTTTGCATGGATAGCTAATGATGCAATAAGTCCAGCATTCATACCTTCAGATGTTTCGATAGGACAAATACGTCCATAATGACTAAAATGAATATCTCGTACTTGAAAACTAGCCGTTCGTCGTGTTAGTCCACCTGGACCTAACGAGCTTAATCTTCGTTTATGAACCATTTCTGTTAATGGATTAGTTTGATCTAAGAATTGTGATAAAGGGTGTGAACCAAAAAATTCTTTGAATGTAGCTATCAATGGAGTTGAAGTAATTAAACTTTTAGGACTAGGTAAACGTTTACGCTTAGCTGCACCTCGTATAGTTTGTCGTACGGAATTTTCTAATCGAGTTAAAGCTAATTTTAATTGATCTTGCAATAAATCTGCCACAGAACGAATACGACGATTTTTTAAATGATCGATATCATCTAAATTTCCTATACCAAATTTTATCTTTATCAAATAATCTATAGCCGCTAAAATATCTTGTGGTAATAAAAAATATTCATTTTCGGGTACGTTAAGATTAAGTTTTTTATTCAAATTTAATCGACCAACCTTTCCTAACTCGCATCTTTGTTGAAAAAATTTTTTTTGTAATTCTTTACGTATCGATTCAGAAAATACAAGATCTCCACCGATACAATATAATTGTTTATATAGTTCTACTATAGCATCTTCAGTGGATTGAGGATGTTCTTTTTTTGTTTTTTTTTTTTCTAAAGAGTCTAAAAAAATTTTTGGATAACAAACACTATCTAAAATTTGTTTTATGCTTAAACCCATCGCTAATAAAAGAACCAAAATAGAAACTTTTCGTTTTTTACTTATACGAGCCCATATTCTTGTTTTTCCATCAATTTCTAATCTTAACCTCCCTCCCCAATCAGAAATAATTGTACTTGTATATATAGAAATGCCATTATGATCTAGTTCCGAATTATAATAAATACCAGGACTTCGTAGAATTTGATTAATTATAACTCTAGCAACTCCATTAACTACAAAAGTACCTTGGGAATTCATTAAAGGAATACTTCCAAGAAACACAGTTTGTTTTTGTATTTTCTTTTTCTTTTTTTCAACCAATTGAGCTGGTACATATAAATCTGATGAATATGTATTAGATTGATATACAGCATCTCTTTCTCCTATGGAAGGTTCTGCTAGTTTATAATTCTTACTAAATAGTTGAAATTCAAATTCTTGATCTGTATCTTCAATTTTAGGAAAATAATTAAGTTCCTCAATCAACCCGTTATAAAGAAAACGATGAAATCCCTCGAATTGTATTTTTCCGAATTCAGGTAGTACAAAAATTTCCATAAATTTCTCTAAAATAATGTTAGAGTCTATTTTACTACATTAAACATAATCTTTTTTATTTTTTATTTCTTTAATTCAATTATATAAAGAAAATAGTATTTTTATTTAAATTTTTTATTTTTTTTTCTTAAGAAAAAAAAAAAGACTTGATTAAAATATAATTAAGTTTTATAATAATTTGATTATAATAATTTAATTCATTATTATTAGTAAATAAAAATTCATAGTAATTAGATATATAATTATAAATATTTAATAATATAACGTTTTATTCTCGAAAGGCGATATGGCCAAGTGGTAAGGCAGAGGACTGCAAATCCTTTATCCCCAGTTCAAATCTGGGTGTCGCCTCAATAGTCTCAATAGATAGAATAACAAAAAAGATTTGGGTTGTTTATCATGTCGTTTTTAAATAAAAATTGTATTGCTCTATATTCTATATAGTCTATTACATTTTTTTCTATTTAAATTCATCATTGATATACAACCCTAATATTAAGGATAAATCAAATAAAGAAAAAAAGCAAGTGGTTTATTTTATATAATGCTTTATTCCATATATGTATTTATTTCAATAAAAAAATATGATATATATAGACTCTTTCTAGTTAGTAGTAAAAATACTATATAGTATTTTTATGTATTCTATATTTATTTGATAATATTTTCATTTCCAAAATTTATAAAAAAAATATTGATATAGTTAATATTGGTTAGAGTGCTTTAATGGTAATTTTTACGTTTTTGTTGTTCGGGGAAGAAGTGGATTATAAAATATATATTTAAGAATAAAAAAAAATTAGTTCAATGTTCTTTTTAGAAATAAAAGAACATTGAACTAATTATATGAAGTAGTTTTAATATCTAATTTTTGTAAGAAATATAAATAGTATAATTAATTTTTTCCCATCCTTTGTAAAATGATTTTTTTAATTTTATTCGTTGATAATTTATATTTTTCTTTATCATTTTTTTTTCAAAAAAAAATTTATTATTATTTTTTTTAGATAATAATTTAAAATTAATTTTATTATTACGTAAATATAAACTTTCTGCTATAAAAAAAATAGCAGTTCCACTTAAAAGTATTTGAGATAATAAAAGAATCGGGTCTAAGCGCCAACCTTGAAAAATAAGAATTCCACCGCATAATAATCCAATCGACGAAAAGAAAGAATCGTAATATTGAGATAGGTTTGTTTTTTTATATACAAATCCCCCCTAAAAACCATATATGATATGTTAATTTCCCTATGGCTTACGCAATATAAAATATTAAGATTAAAATAATTTAAAATTTTATATACTCCAAATCCAAGTAAGTTCAATAAATTAATTAAAAAAAACTTTTTGGATTGTCTTTTGCCTGTTTAATCATTTTTTAATCAGGTTTATTTTATATATACTTAATTTATTTCAAAAAATATCTTTAGGTTCATTTTGCATCTCGTGGATTTTATTATTTTATTTCTAGAGAAATAAAAAAATAATCATAAATAAAAAAATTATTATAAATTTTTATGTCTATTATTAAATTTCCATTTTAATTTTATAATTTAAATATGTTTTCGAAATGATATAAAATATTTTAATTTTTAACCATAGATTTAATTTTTTTCTCTTGGATAAAAATCAAAAAGTTATTTCAAGTTTTATATTTATTAATATTAAATAAAATATATCGAAAAAAAAAAATACGAAATTTAAATACATTCGAAATCACACCTCTAGATACATTAGGTTCCCTTATTCGAAGGGCATATAAAAATACACCTACTATGATAAGTCCTATTCCTATTATAGTACTAGGACCTAATTCTATATGAATCATATAATAATTAAAGAACATGCATTTAGTTGGAAAGAAAAACTAAAGAAAGATAAATATATAAATTTTTACCTAATTTTTGAGTTTTTTAATTTTAATATTATAAAGAATTAAAATACTTTAATAAAAATACAATATTATTTTATATAATATAAAATAATATTTTTATTATTTATTTTTTTTTATTTTCAAATAAATAATAAAATTAATATTATTAATTACCTTGACTAGCGGTTTGTACATAAAGAATTAGTAAAAAAGCAGTAGGGATTAAAATGAACAATGCAGTAGCAATAAATGCAAGAATATTTACTTCCATATTTTTATTATATTAATGTTAATTTACAATACTAAAAAATATCATCTGATGCTTATAAATCTTTTTTTAGATTTACCCTTTTTTAATTAGTGCAATTATTAAAATTATTCATCTAATCAATTTATCTCAAATTAAATAAATAGTACTTTTATATTTTGAGTTCAGTCAGATCATTGATATCAAATAAATAGTATAACATAAGATTATTTTTTTTCTAATAAAAAATAATGCCTTGAAGAGGATTCGAACCTCCACGCTATACAGCACAAGATTTTGAATCTTACGTGTCTACCATTTCACCATCAAGGCTTAATAGAAATTAATTATATAAAAAAATATATAGAAAGTATATTATTAATTTCTAAATAATTTTTTGAAATAAATTACATATTTAGTAATAAAATAATAAAAAAACATGAATAAATTTTATTTAATATTTGTAGATTCAAAGAATAAACTTATAAATAATTATTTATAAGTTTATTCTTTGAATTTTTTTTCAGTTAACTTAATTATAAATATTCGTCAAAGTATTTAAATTTAGATTATTTTGAATAATATTAATGATAGGATTCATTAATATTCCTAAAAATATTGATGCTATTACACATAGAATTATACTAACTTCAATTGAACTCTTTGATGAAATGGAAAATGAAGAACTTATATAAGTTTGTACATAAGGAGTTATTTCGTTATTTTCTTTAGTAATTAATAATTTAACTATTTTCAAATAGTAATAAATAGAAATAACACTTGTAGAGAGTCCTATAAAAACTAAAAAATATAAACCAGCCTTCCATGCGCACCAAAACAAATAAAGTTTTCCGAAAAAGCCAGATAAAGGAGGAATACCTCCTAAAGATAATAAACATAAAATAAAAGAAAAGGTTAGTAAAGGATCTTTTGAAATTAATCCGCCATAATCTCGAATGTTATCTGTTCCTGTACGTAAACCAAATAATATAACGCAAGCAAAAGTTCCCAAATTCATAAATATATAAAATAATAAATAAATTATCATACTTATATATCCATTAGTGTCTCCCGTGATTATTCCAATTATTAAATATCCAATTTGACTTATTGAAGAATATGCAAGCATACGTTTCATACTTGTTTGAGTAATAGCTACTAAATTACCAAGTATCATACTACAAATAGCTAATATTTCTAAAAGTAAATGCCATTGGTTAATAGAAAAAGGGAAAACAATATTAAAAATTCGCGTAATTAAAGCTAAACCAGCTACTTTCGAAGCAACAGAAAGAAAAGCAACAACTGGAGTAGGGGAGTTAGAATCGAAACGAAGATTACTCATTCTTTTCTTTCATTCAAAACTGTGCATGAAATTTTTATTTCACACAGCTCCTAAGTAATAATATAATTTATTTATTACTTTCCTCGTGTCTGTATAAAAAGAACTAGAAAATAAAAAAAGATTTTACTAAGATCAAACTTTACGGGGAATCCCATTTTAGTGGTTTTTCTAATAAAATATACTAATTTTTTTTATTACTTCTGTCTTGAAATTGGTCGAAAATTTTAGTATAAAAAAAAGAAAACCATCTAATTTTTTCGTTTTTAATAATCATTTTTTTTATTTTAGGGTTTCTTTAGAATGGATGCTTTTAATACACTCATAGTCTCTGAAGGATAAGACACTATCAAATAGCATTATTTTATACCAAAATTATATAAACATTTTTAGTTTATTTCATTTACATTATTATTTAGATTATCCCCTAATAATTAACTTACAATTGTTCCTATTGTTTTTAACGTTGCTTTATCTTAAATTTAATTTAAATTTATTTAAATTTGATAAAAGTTATGTTTTATTTTAAGTGAAAATAATAATTTATTTTATTTTAATGAGTAGAAAGTATTTTTAAATATAATAGAAATAAAAACTAATAATTTTATTATATTCAACAAATTATGAAACGAATCGCACTCCTTCATATACGTCGGGAGTCCATTGATGAAAAGGTACTAATGAGAGTTTAAATCCAATTCCTACCATAATGCATATAAGTCCAATTAGAATTCCTGAAGAATTATACATTTCTGTATTTACAAGCCCATTTGCTATTTTTTGAAGCTGAAATTCTCCTCCAGATAAGCCATATAACCAGGAAAAGCCATAAGCTAAAATAGAGGAGCTTGTTCCACCTATAAGTAAATATTTCATAACAGCTTCGTTAGACCGTACATCTTTTTTAGTATATCCCGATAATAAATAAGAACATAAACTTAAGCATTCCAAAGCCACAAAAATAGTAATTAAATCATTAGCACCACATAAAAACATTCCTCCCACAGTAGCTGTTAATATAAAAATAAGAAATTCAGTTATTGCTAATTTTGTACATTCGATAAATTCAATGGATAAAGGAATACATAATATTGAACAAAGTGCTATAAAAATTCGAAATATTTTATTAAAGTTATCAGTTTGAAAATTACCCGAAAAACTAATGATTGGTTCATTTTGCAATTCAAATAATAAAATTATAATGCTTAGTAACAAACCTATTAAAGAAATAAAATAAAATAAAAATTTGTTTTTTTTTTCTAAAATTAAATCTAATATCAAAATGGTTATTATACAAAAAATTAGAATAATTTCGGGTAAGATAGTGCTTCCATAAAGAAAAGAAAAATCAAAATCTAATTCCATAAAAAATTTCTCAACATAATATAAAAAATTATAATATTTAGTTTCTGTATAATATACTATTAGTAAAAATTATAATAAAAAAATATAATTATTATAATTTTTACTAATTAAAGTATTTTTAGTGAAGTATTTTTAGTGTATAAGTCTCTTCAAGAATATGCTTACATTTTTTTCATTGATTTTTCTAATACCAATAAACGCTATTTTTTTCTTAAATTAGCGAAAATGTGCGAAGGCTCTATTAGCTTCGGCCATTCGATGTGTTTCTTCTTTTTTTCGTATAGCATCTCCATTATCTTTGGCAGCATCCATTAATTCATAACTTAATTTAAAAGCCATATTTCGACCTGGGCGTTTTCGAGATGATCCTAATAACCAACGAATAGCAAGTGCTTTTCCCTGGGTAGATTTTATTTCAGTAGGTACTTGATAGGTTGATCCACCTATGCGTCTTGCTTTTACTGTTACGTTAGGAGTTACTCTACGTATAGCTTGACGTAAAACAGATAATGGATTTTTTTTTGTTTTTTGTTTAATGTTTTTCATTGCTTTATAAAGAATATGATAAGCTAGTGATTTTTTTCCATGTTCAAGAATACGATTAACTAACATATTAACTAATCGATTACGATAAATTGGATCAGGTTTACCAATTCTTTTTTCTGTAGTACTTCGACGTGACATAATACTAAAAAAATATTTAAATAATTTATTAGATTTTTTTAGAAATAATAATTTATTTTGGCTTTTTTACTCCATATTGTAGGGTGGATTTATTAAATGTAAAAAATCTCCCTTCAAGCCGTACATACAACTTTTATTGAATACGGCTTTCGATCTTTTAAAATATATTTTTTTTTCAATATATATATATATATTTACATTCTTATTTATATTATTCATAATTTATTATTTTATAAACAATATTATAAATAAGTATTCTATTATATATTTAAAAATACTTACTCACTTAAATTGAGTATCCGGTTCCTTTTTTAATTTATATTATTATTTTTAGGAAATCATGTGTTTTATTGATCTTATAATAGAATCTTTAGGTCTTAGGTCCAAAAAATGAAATTAATATTTTTTGTTTTTTGCTATTTCACTTTAACTTGTTCTAAAAAAGTAAAAGTTTGTTAAAAAATTTGATAAAAAGAAGTTGAGGAAAACTTGTTAAATTTTTTGAAAAGATTAAACCTTAGATACTTGAATATATATTTTAGCCTGCTTTGGTCCCCGTACAACACTTTCGTTATTGGGTTAGCTATATTCTTTACACGTTTTTAGCAATTAACATGGCATTATTTTTCAAATAATACGAGTTTCAGATAATAATATACAACGCACTAGAACGCCCCTGTTGACGATCTTTTACTCCTACAGCATCAAGAGTTCCTCTAACAATATGATATCTTACACCAGGTAAATCTTTAACTCTTCCTCCTCTAACTAATACTACAGAATGTTCTTGTAAATTATGACCAATACCTGGTATATAAGCGGTAATTTCAAATCCAGAAGTTAATCTTACTCTTGCTACTTTTCTTAAGGCAGAATTTGGTTTTTTCGGTGTTGTGGTGGAATAGTTAACAAAATAAGTTACCTTTTTTGTCACTCTACAAAACCGTACATGAAATTTTCATTTCATACGGCTTCTCGTTCAAATTTTTACTAAATAAATAAAATATTTATTTTTTATATTTCTAAATTTGGAATTTTTATTCAAGAAATAATAATATTTTATTAATATTTTAATAAATCTATATACATTTAATAATTTAAATTATAATAAAATTAAATAATTTTTTATTTAATAATTAGATTTTTGATCAGAAAAATTTACGGGTTAATATAAGCTTATCCATACAGTTATGCACCATCACTATATTGATTAGGAATTAATTTTATAAAAAATATTGTTTAACTTTCGTGCTTTTATTGGGTTGGCTTGTTGAGGATAGTTTGAATGACTTACGTTCAAGGGATATTTATATCAGATATAATATAATTTGATCGACTGTGTAAAGCTCACAAATAAGAATAATTATAACCAAACAAAGTAGACTATAAAGGCAGCTTCTTTTATCAATGATTAATGATTCTGGATTGGTTAAACCTTTGAACTGCTTGCATTAGTCCTACATTCTATTCTTTTTATGTTCCCCGTACATTAGAGAGAAAGTAAGGGCGGAGTGGGAAGAGCATTGTACCATGAGAGAGTAAAGGGGTCAACCTATTTCTGTTCAAAACATACAACATAGATTTTTGTCGGTGTAGTTGTACTTTCATGTTAATCTAAATAAACAAGTCTTTTTAGGGAGGCAGATTTTTCTCGCTAGGCAAGAAGCAAAGCTAATTACAAATTCCGTCTCGGTAGGGCAATAATGTATTTATATAAAGTAGTTAACGGTTGCACAGGGT